TATTAAAAAAGGTCGAAACAATAGAGGAATTATAACAAGTCAACACCGAGGAGGTGGACACAAAAGACTTTATCGAAAAATTGATTTTCAACGAAATAAAAAATATATAACTGGAAAAATTAAAACGATAGAGTATGACCCAAATCGTAATGCATATATTTGTCTAATTAATTATGAAGATGGTGAAAAAAGATATATTTTATATCCACGTGGCATTAAATTAGATGACACAATTATTTCGAGTGAAGAAGCACCTATTTTAATTGGAAATACCCTACCTTTGAGTGCGGTTTGAATTATATATTTACGTCGTCGGAAATAACCGACTAAGAAATAAACTTATAAATCTATCACTAATCCAAGAAATTGGAACGACCTTTAAAGGAAACTAAAAAGGAAAAATAGCAAGTGAAAAAGTTTTCATATATAAACTATATAAAAACTTCAAAGATATTATAATATGGAAAATTTTTTAAAGTATTAAAGTAATATATAAAATAGGAAACAATTTTATTCAAGCAAATTTACAATAATAAAAATTACTTTTATTTTGATTTGTAGGTCAAAGACAAATTCAAAAAAAAAAAAAGAAACTAATTATACTTCCTAAGTTATATAAAATATTTAAACGTAAATAAATAAAGTCATCCTTTCTGATGCTAAATGAATATCATAAGCCAGATGATGGAAAAACCCAAGGACGAAAAAATTTGAAATTTTGAAAACGTCTAGAAAGCTGTATGCTTTGAAAAAAGCTTGTACAGTTTGGGAAGAGATTTTAATATAAAAAATTTAAAATCTACTTCAACCAATATGCCATTAGGTACTGCTATTCACAATATTGAAATAACACCTGGAAAAGGTGGACAATTAGTAAGAGCAGCTGGAACTGTAGCAAAAATTATTGCAAAAGAAGGACAGTTAGTTACACTACGCTTACCTTCAGGAGAAATTAGATTAATTTCTCAAAAATGTTTAGCAACAATAGGACAAATTGGAAATATTGATGTAAATAATTTAAGAATAGGTAAAGCAGGGTCTAAACGTTGGTTAGGTAAACGCCCAAAAGTTAGAGGAGTAGTTATGAATCCTATAGATCACCCTCACGGTGGTGGAGAAGGTAGAGCACCTATTGGTAGAAAAAAACCATTAACTCCTTGGGGTCATCCTGCACTTGGAAAAAGAAGTAGAAAAAATAATAAATATAGCGATACTCTTATTCTTCGTCGTCGTAAAAATAGCTAAGCTAAAAAAAAGAAAGAAAAATAAAGGATAGTTGGCAATGACACGTTCAATAAAAAAAGGTCCTTTTGTAGCTGATCATTTATTAAAAAAAATAGAAAATCTTAACTTAAAAAAAGAAAAAAAAATAATAATAACATGGTCTCGAGCATCTACAATTGTACCTACAATGATTGGTCATACAATAGCTGTTCATAATGGACAAGAACATTTACCAATTTATATAACAGATCGTATGGTTGGTCACAAATTAGGAGAATTCGCTCCTACTCGAACTTTTCGAGGACATGCAAAAAATGATAAAAAATCCCGTCGTTAATTAGGAGATAATTTTTAATGCAAACTAATACTTCTAATAAAAAAATCCGTGCTGTTGCTAAACATATACATATGTCTCCACATAAAGTACGAAGAGTAGTTAATCAAATTCGTGGTCGGTCCTATGAACAAGCACTTATGATATTAGAATTTATGCCATATCGAGCATGCAATCCTATATTACAATTACTTTCATCTGCAGCTGCAAATGCTAATCATAATTTTGGATTAAGTAAAACAAACTTATTCATAAGTGAAATTCAAGTAGATAAAGGAACTTTTTTTAAAAGATTTCAACCAAGAGCTCAAGGACGTGGCTATCCTATACACAAACCTACTTGTCATATAACTATTGTACTGAATATTATTCCTAAATAAAAAAAATTGAAAAAAATTTGTTAATATAATTTGAAAAAAAATATATATATATGGGACAAAAAATAAACCCACTTGGTTTTAGACTTGGTATAACACAAAATCACCGCTCGTATTGGTTTGCAAAACCAAAAAAATATTCTAAAGTTTTTGAAGAAGATAAAAAAATACGTGACTGTATTGAATTGTATGTACAAAAACATATAAAAAATTCGTCAAATTATGGAGGAATTGCTCGTGTTGAAATTAAAAGAAAAACAGATTTAATTCAAGTTGAAATATATACAGGATTTCCTGCTTTATTAGTAGAAAGTAGAGGTCAAGGAATTGAACAATTAAAATTAAATGTACAAAATATATTATCTTCAGGAGATAGAAGACTCCGAATGACTTTAATCGAAATTGCTAAACCCTACGGAGAACCAAATATTCTTGCAGAATACATTGCTTTACAATTAGAAAGTAGGGTTGCTTTTAGACGAACAATGAAAAAAGCCATTGAATTAGCAAAAAAAGGAAATATAAAAGGAATTAAAATACAAATAGCAGGTAGACTTAATGGTGCTGAAATTGCTCGTGTTGAATGGGCACGAGAAGGTAGAGTTCCTTTACAAACAATAAGAGCACGAATTAATTATTGCTATTACGCAGCTCAAACAATTTACGGAGTATTAGGAATCAAAGTTTGGATATTTCAAGATGAAGAATAATTATTTTTTCAATCAAATCACTTTAATTATAAATTTAACATAAAAAAAATTGCTATGCTTAGTGTGTGACTCGTTTATTTCAAAATGTTATTTAAAAAAACAAAATTGAAACTCTAGTTTATACTAGAAAAAAATTTATGATTTTATATTAGAAAATATAAAAAACTTTCCACAAATTTTCTTGTGAAGCGAAAAAAAAAAACTAATCCATAAAAATTGTAGGGTTTTTCTTATAGTATTAAAACGCAAAAAAATAAGAGCTTTATTTTAATCAAAACTAAGAAAATTAAAAATAAAAAAAAGCTTAATTATAGAAAAAAAACCTAAACAAAATGTATAAAATCATAAAAACGAAGGAATCTATAAATAATCAAAACTTTTTTGTATTTTTATTTATCAGATAGGATGGCGAAAAAAACCAAAAATAAATTTGAATTTTATTACAAATAAAAAATTATTAAAGAGTCAATATTCGCCCGTGAATTTTTTATATTTTATATAATTTTATTCATGAGGAGCCGGATGAATCAAAATTTCATGTCCGGTTTTGAAGTAGCGAGTAAATCGACTATAACCCTAAAAGAACAAAATTTCGTAAACAACATAGAGGAAATTTAAAAGGAATATCTACTCGAGGTAATGTTATATGTTTTGGCAAATTTGCCCTTCAAGCACTCGAGCCCTCTTGGATAACATCTCGACAAATAGAAGCAGGTCGCAGAGCTATAACTCGTTACGCTCGTCGAGGTGGTAAATTATGGATTCGTATATTTCCTGATAAACCAATAACTATTCGACCTGCAGAAACACGAATGGGATCCGGTAAAGGATCTCCAGAATATTGGGTAGCTGTAGTTAAACCTGGAAAAATACTTTATGAAATTAGTGGTGTATCTGAAAATATTGCTAGAGCTGCAATGAAAATAGCAGCATACAAAATGCCGATACGTACTCAATTTATTACAACATCTAGTTTAAATAAAAAACAAGAAATATAAAAAAATTACTAATTACTTAATTATATAAAATTTAAACATTAAAAATGGCCCTCCCTAATCCATCTATTTTAGGGGGGGATTAAAAAAAAAAAAAAATGATTCAACCTCAAACTTATTTAAATGTTGCAGATAATAGTGGAGCTCGAAAACTAATGTGCATTCGAGTTATAGGAACGAGTAATCGGAAATATGCAAATATTGGTGATATTATTATTGCTGTTGTTAAAGAAGCAGTGCCAAATATGCCTATTAAGAAATCCGAAATTGTAAGAGCTGTAATTGTACGTACGTGTAAAGAATTTAAGCGAAATAATGGATCCATAATAAAATTTGATGATAATGCAGCAGTTGTTATTAATCAAGAAGGAAATCCAAAAGGAACTCGAGTTTTTGGTCCAATTGCTAGAGAATTAAGAGAATCTAATTTTACTAAAATAGTTTCGTTAGCTCCGGAAGTTTTATAAAAAAATATTTATTTATCAAAATAAATAAAAAACTTATAAAAATATTTATTTTATATTTTTCAATTAATTTAAGGAGTATTTATGGGGAATGATACAATTGCGAATATGATAACCTCAATAAGAAATGCAAATTTAGGGAAAATAAAAACAGTTCAAGTACCTGCTACTAATATAACTAGAAATATTGCAAAAATTCTTTTTCAAGAAGGTTTTATAGATAACTTTATTGATAATAAACAAAATACTAAAGATATTTTGATTTTAAATCTAAAATATCAAGGAAAAAAAAAAAAATCTTATATAACAACTTTAAGACGAATTAGTAAACCAGGATTAAGAATATATTCTAATCATAAAGAAATTCCAAAAGTTTTAGGTGGAATGGGGATTGTAATTCTTTCTACGTCACGAGGAATTATGACAGATCGAGAAGCTCGACAAAAAAAAATTGGTGGCGAACTTTTATGTTATGTATGGTAATTTTTTATAAAAAATATTAAAAAAAATAATTACTTACTATCGTTTTTATTAATGTTGGTTTATTAAAAAGGAGATTCTTCTTTTAATGGAGAAACAAAAATTAATTGATATGGAAGGTGTTGTTACAGAGTCACTCCCTAATGCAACATTTCGAGTTTATTTAGACAATGGATGTGTAGTATTAACACATATATCAGGAAAAATCCGACGAAATTATATTCGAATATTACCCGGAGATAGAGTAAAAGTCGAATTAAGTCCTTATGATTTAACTAAAGGTCGTATAACTTATAGACTTCGTGCAAAATCTTCAAATAATTAAAAAATAAAAGAAAAAAATTAGAGATTAAATATTTATGAAAATCCGCGCTTCTGTTCGTAAAATTTGTGAAAATTGTCGATTAATTCGACGTCGAAGACGAATTATGGTAGTTTGTTCTAATCCAAAACACAAACAAAGACAAGGTTAAAAAAGTTTAAATAAAAAAACATATAAAATATATACATATAGTAAATTATGCCAAAATCTGTAAAAAAAATTAATTTACGTAAAGGAAAACGTAGGTTACCTAAAGGAGTTATTCACATTCAAGCTAGCTTTAACAATACAATTGTTACTGTTACAGATATTAGAGGGCAAGTCGTTTCATGGTCTTCTGCTGGTGCCTGCGGATTTAAAGGTACAAAAAAAAGTACCCCATTTGCCGCTCAAACCGCTGCAGAAAATGCGATTCGGATATTAATTGATCAAGGTATGAAACAAGCAGAAGTTATGATTAGTGGTCCAGGACCAGGCAGAGATACAGCATTACGAGCAATTCGTCGGAGTGGTATAATACTTAGTTTTGTACGTGACGTAACTCCCATGCCTCATAATGGATGTAGACCACCTAGAAAAAGACGTGTATAAATAAAAAAACTATTTTAAAAAAAAATATTAATATGATTCAAGATGAAATAAAAGTTTCTACTCAAACATTACAGTGGAAGTGTATTGAATCTAAAACAGAAAGTAAACGTCTTCTTTATAGTCGTTTCGCTATTTCACCTTTTAGAAAAGGTCAAGCCAATACAGTTGGAATAGCTATGCGTAGAGCGTTACTTAATGAAATTGAAGGAGCTTCTATTACATACGCTAAAATAAAAAAAGTAAAACATGAATATTCAACAATAATAGGTTTACAAGAATCTATTCATGATATATTAATTAATTTAAAAGAAATTGTTTTAAAAAGTGAATCTTTTGAACCTCAAAAAGCATATATTTCAGTTTTAGGACCTAAAAAAATAACTGCTCAAGATATTAAAGGACCTTCTTGTATTAAGATTATCGATAACAGTCAATATATAGCAACTTTAAACAAAGATATTTTATTAGAAATTGAATTAAATATTGAAAAAGATCGTGGATATCGTATTGAAAACTTACAGAAATATCAAGAAGGTTTATTTCCAGTAGATGCTGTTTTTATGCCAATACGAAATGCAAATTATAGTGTTCACTCATTTGAAAGTGAGAAAAAAATTAAAGAAATACTTTTTCTTGAAATCTGGACTGATGGAAGTTTGACCCCAAAAGAAGCTCTTTATGAAGCTTCTCGAAATTTAATTGATTTATTTATTCCTTTAATTAATTCAGAAAAAAAAGAAAAAAATTTTGGAATAGAAAAAACAAATGAATCAAACATGTCGTATTTTCCTTTTCAATCTGTATCATTGGATATTGAAAAAATGACTAAAGATGTTGCTTTTAAACATATATTTATTGATCAACTTGAATTACCCGCCAGAGCATATAATTGTCTTAAAAAAGTCAATGTGCATACAATAGCAGATTTATTACACTATAGTGAAGATGATTTAATTAAAATTAAAAATTTTGGAAAAAAATCAGTAGAACAAGTTTTGGAAGCATTAAAAAAACGTTTTTCAATCCAATTACCTAAAAATAAAAATTATCTTAATTAAGATAATTTTTATTTTTAGGTAATTGGATTGAAAAACGTTTTATAAAACTAGAAATAAGATTTGAAATTTTTTACTATTTCAAATCTTATTTCTAGTTTTATAAAAAAAACATAGTTTAAAACAAACCTAAAGTCAAAGATTTATCAATAGGTAAAGCAGCTCCAATTCCTAACCAAAGAGCTACAACAGTACCTATTAAAAATACTGTAGTAGCTACTGGACGACGAAAAGGATTCTGAAATTTATTAACATTTTCTAAAAAAGGAACTGTTAATAATCCTGCAGGTACAGCAGCCATTAAAAGTACACCTAAAAGTTTATTAGGTACCGTACGAAGTATTTGAAAAACTGGAAAAAAATACCATTCTGGTAAAATTTCTAAAGGAGTTGCAAAAGGATTAGCAGGTTCACCAATCATTGAAGGTTCTAAAACAGCTAAACCAACAGTACACGCAATAGTACCTAAAATAACTACTGGAAAAATATATAAAAGATCGTTCGGCCAAGCAGGCTCACCATAATAATTATGTCCCATACCTTTTGCTAATTTAGCTCGTAATATAGGATCACTTAAATCAGGTTTTTTTGTTATTAAGATAGATTAAAAAAATCCCCCCAAAGAATCGGACATGATAATTTAATATCATCCGGCTCCAACATTAATGAAATTTTTTAATAAAAAAAAACTTTATGTTCATAATTCAAGTTTCATTTTTGATTTTTTTGAATTGTCTTTATTTTTTTATATAAAAATTTACCTTATTAATAATTTTGTTTTTTTTTTCATTAGATCTTTTTTTTACCCCGATAGTAAAAAAAAAAACACAACAGAAATGAATGTATTTTTAATACTATATTTTTTATATATTTGAAATATTCCAAAGAATTTTTTGGATTTAACGAAGTCTTTAATATTCAAAAATAATCATAGAAAAAAAATTTTAAATGAAAAAACATTATAACCCAAGTTTTTACTAAAAAAATAATTGGGATAAAAATACATAATCTTATTAAATTTTATGTAACAGATATTAAGTCATTTCTGTATAACTAAAATTATTATTAAATAAAGTCACACACTCCCATAATCCATTTTCCTTTTTAAAATATCTATTCAAAAAATTTTTTTTAGCATTTCTCTAAAAAAAACTTTCAAATAGAAAAAAAATCCATAAAATATGGCAATTAAATTGATATTTAAACTTTTTTATTTTGTAATAAATTTACGTTATTTATAACGGACCTGAAATACCTTGTTTACGAATCATTAAAAAGTGCATTAACATAAATATTGCAGTTAAAAGAGGCAATACAAAAGTATGTAAACTGTAAAATCGAGTTAACGTTGATTGACCAACACTTACACTTCCGCGTAATAACTCAACTAAAGGAGATCCAATTATTGGAATTGCTTCTGGTACACCAGTTACAATTTTAACTGCCCAATAACCAATTTGATCCCACGGTAAAGAATAACCTGTAACACCAAAAGATACAGTTAAAACTGCTAAAATAACACCAGTAACCCAAGTTAATTCCCGAGGTTTTTTAAAACCTCCTGTCAAATAAACACGAAAAATATGCAAAATCATCATTAAAACCATCATACTTGCTGACCAGCGATGAACTGAGCGAATAAGCCATCCAAAATTAACTTCAGTCATAATGTATTGAACAGATGAAAAAGCTTCAGTTACAGTAGGACGATAATAAAAAGTCATAGCAAAACCAGTAGCTACTTGAACTAAAAAGCAAGTTAAAGTAATCCCTCCTAAACAATAAAAAATATTAACATGAGGAGGAACATATTTACTTGTTATATCATCTGCAATCGCTTGAATCTCAAGACGCTCTTCAAACCAATCGTATACTTTATTGAGATAGGTTACTAAAGTTCCCCCTCGAAAAACCGTAAATGATTATTTATAATCTTACAGCTTGAACAAAAAAATTGATATTTTTGTTTTTATCTCAAGTTTATATATATGTTTTTTTTTGAGGAATCTTTTTATTTTTTATTTTCTTGTTTAAATCTTAATAATTAGTATTAAACCGTAGATTTTTATTAAACTCCGATGACTAAAAAAAGATACAATGAGTGAAAATCTTTTTTTTTCATTTTTTTTATATTTTAATACATTTTATTAATACATATAATTTCTTTTTTTATGTTGATAACGAAGTATAGCTAATAAATTTATATAAATTAATCATAGTTTCATTTTTTTTATTTTTTGTGCTTTAAATGCTAACAAATTTGTCAACATTTAACAAAATAAAAATTTTCTTTAATATTTAAAATATCAGTAACAAGTTATTTTGTATTATAAATATAGATTTATTTACACAAGACGCACACCCATATTCAAAAATCCTTGAATTTAATAATTACACAATTAAACTACCTAAAATAAAAAAATGAATTGCTGCTATTTTAGCAGCAATTCATTTTTTTATTTTTTATTTATTACCAGCTAACTGAAACGCCATCTAACAAAACAGAGGAATTATAAAGTTCTAAAATAACAACTAAAAAAACTGCAAAAAGAGCCATCATAATACCCATAAGAGGAGTAGTGCCCCAACCAGGAGCCACTTTACCGTACTCTGAATTTAATGGTTTTAATATATCACCTATACCACTTTTTTTTCCTTTTGTTTTAGGAGTGTCATCAATTATTTGTGTAGCCATAAAACTTATCAGATTAGTTGAGATTTATTAACTTTTTGTACTATTATATTAAAAAATATACATTAAAAATATACCATTATTTTGGAACTACCTAACAATGGAAACTGCAACTTTTGTCGCTATCTTCATATCTTGTTTACTTATAAGCTTTACTGGTTATGCTCTTTATACCGCATTTGGACAACCTTCTAATGAACTTAGAGATCCATTTGAAGAACATGAAGACTAATTGGACTAATGACTTTTTAGTTTAAAAAGTCATTAGTCCAAAATTAGTAATTTAAGATTAACGTTTTATTTTTTTCCTTTACTTGGTACTTTAGGTGGTTCTCTAAAAAAAATAGCAAAAAAAATGATTCCTAAAGTACCTACCAACAAAAATGTATAAACTAATGCTTCCATATATTTGTATATTAGGTAAATAATTTGCAGATAACTTTCGTACTAATTAAATAATATTCTTAGTAAAAAAAAAACTATACTAAAAATTTTATCTATTTAAAAGATATAAAATATATTTTATATTACTTGTCTTTTTGTTGTTGGATCTCCTAATTTCTGAAACGCTCCAAATTCCACTTGAGCATCTAAATCAGGATCAATTCCTGCAAAAACATCTCTAAATAATGTTCTAGCACCATGCCAAATATGACCAAAGAAAAAAAGAAGAGCAAATGTAGCATGACCAAAAGTAAACCAACCTCTTGGACTACTTCGAAAAACACCATCCGATTTTAAAGTAGCACGATCAAATTCAAAAATTTCACCTAATTGAGCACGTCTAGCATATTTTTTTACTGTTGCAGGGTCACTAAAACTAACCCCATCTAGTTCACCGCCATAAAATTCAACAGTTACACCTACTTGTTCAACACTATACTTTGATTCTGCTCTTCTAAATGGAACATCAGCTCTAACAATTCCTTGTTCATCTACCAAAACAACTGGAAAAGTTTCAAAAAAAGTAGGCATACGACGAACGAAAAGTTCATTACCTTCTTTATCTTTAAAAACTGCGTGACCTAACCAACCAACTGCTATACCATCTCCATTATCCATTGCTCCAGCTCTAAATAATCCTCCTTTAGCAGGATTATTACCAATATAATCATAAAACGCTAATTTTTCAGGAATTTTAGACCACGCTTCGGATAAACTTAAATTCTCTGCTTTACTAGATCGAATTCTTCGATCTATTTCTTGTTGAAAAAATCCTTGATCCCATTGGTAACGGGTAGGACCAAATAATTCAATTGGAGTTGCTGCAGAACCATACCACATAGTTCCTGCAACTACAAAAGCAGCAAAAAAAACAGCTGCAATACTACTGGATAAAACTGTTTCAACATTTCCCATACGTAATCCTTTGTATAATCTTTGAGGAGGACGAACACTAAGATGAAACAAACCAGCTAATATTCCTAAAATACCTGCAGCAATATGATGAGAAGCAATTCCTCCAGGTACAAAAGGATCAAAACCTTCAGCACCCCAAGCAGGAGCTACAGGTTGTACTTTTCCTGTTAATCCATAAGGATCAGAAATCCATATTCCAGGACCAAATAGACCAGTTACATGAAATGCTCCAAAAGCAAAACAAAGTACTCCAGAAAGAAACAAATGAATTCCAAAAATTTTAGGTAAATCTAAAGAAGGCTTACCTGTACGTTCATCACGAAACAGTTCTAAATCCCAATACACCCAATGCCAAATAGCTGCCAAAAAAAGTAATCCTGATAAAACAATATGTACTGCAGCTACTCCTTCGTAACTCCAGATACCTGCATTAGTTACAGTTTCTCCTGTAATACTCCAACCTCCCCAGGATTTTGTTATTCCTAAACGAGTCATAAAAGGTATAACAAACATGCCTTGTCTCCACATTGGATCAAGAACTGGATCAGAAGGATCAAAAACAGCTAATTCATATAAAGCCATAGAGCCTGCCCAACCAGAAACTAAAGCAGTATGCATTAAATGAACAGCGATTAAACGACCTGGATCATTTAACACAACTGTATGAACACGATACCAAGGTAAACCCATAAAAATACCCCTTTCTCAAAGAGAATTAGACACTATGTAACTTTTTTGCATTTAAAATTTATTAATTAAATAGTTCAACCCTTTTTTACTCATCCCAAAGGTAACATAATAAAACTAATATATTTTTTACCAATAAACGTAAGCACAAACAGTTTAGCATTTCTATGTTTAGGATAACAATGGAGAGATTGGTCCCATTTTTTATTTTGCTTCAAATTTTATTTATAAAATTGTATTCTATTTTATAGAAAAACTATATATAATAAGTAGAATTTCATTCTTACGTTTTTTTATTATAGAAGAGTATTTTGTTTGTGGAAGAAAAAAAATGCCTATTGGTGTTCCGAAAGTTCCTTTTCGTCTCCCAGGAGAAGAAGATGCTGTTTGGATTGACGTATAATGCGCCTTATTCAATATTTTAGTTATATGGAAAAACTCCGTCATTTTGACAAACTAAATTTTATTCACTTAAATTTAAAAAATATATCAAAAATTTAAAAGCGTGAATTTATATTAAAAAAATTAATTATAAAATTCTATGGTTAATTAAAATAAATAAAGTATTAAAACTTCTTTCAATTCTTTGATATTGATTAAATAAAGAATATTTAAAATAGTATAAATTTTAAAATTATTTGTTTATATGTACAAATAATAGTCAGATACATTTATTATGAAGTAGAACATAAACCTAATGATTTTTTATTCAAAACTAGTTTATAAATAAGAAATATTTATTGTTTAAGAAAAAATTATATATCAATAAATAAAAAACAATGTTCAATTAGCAAAATAGCAAAATTGAACTATAATTTGTAAAAAAAAGCTAATTTTTACAATAACTTAAGCTGTATGCGCTTAAAAAGCGCTTGTACAGTTTTATAAGAAAAAAATAATAAAATTATCTTAATCAATCGACTTTATCGTGAAAGATTACTTTTTTTAGGCCAACAAGTAGATGACGAAATAGCAAATCAACTTATTGGTATTATGATGTACCTTAATGGAGAAGATGAAAGTAAAGATATGTACTTATATATAAATTCTCCTGGTGGTGCTGTTTTAGCTGGAATTTCTGTTTATGATGCGATGCAATTTGTTGTACCTGATGTTCATACAATTTGTATGGGATTAGCTGCTTCAATGGGCTCTTTTATTTTAACAGGAGGAGAAATTACTAAACGTATAGCACTACCTCACGCTTTGTGCCAATGATTTTTCTATGTCTGCACCAAAAAAGGTAAAAATAGCATGACATATATATTTTTATACAAAAATAAAAAAAAAAAGTATAAATTATATTTTTTTTTTCAGTTTATTCTAGCGTTATAAACTAATTTTTTTAAATAAATTATTAATTATTCAAAAACTTTGGAATTGCTCAATTAATATTTTTTTATTTAGCAATAGAGCTATCATAATAAAAAAAGATAGTTTTAAACTATATAATATATAATTTTTATAAAATATATAAAAAAATATATATATAATTAAAATAGAGCTGTATGCAACTAAAAATGCATGTACAGTTCGTTTCATTTATTTTTTTAATAAAAAAATAGAAAATTTAATAATTATTAATAGGGTTATGATTCATCAACCTGCTAGTTCTTATTACGATGGACAAGCTGGAGAATGTATTATGGAAGCAGAAGAAGTTTTGAAACTTCGTGATTGTATTACTAAAGTTTATGTACAAAGAACTGGTAAACCTTTATGGGTAATTTCTGAAGATATGGAAAGAGATGTTTTTATGTCAGCAAAAGAAGCAAAACTTTATGGTATTGTAGACTTAGTTGCTATAGAAAACAATTCTACTTCTATTAAAAATTAGTTTTTAAACAAAAAAATTTTTATTTGTTATGGTTAGGTTTATCCAAACTAAAAAATTTTGCATATAAATTACCATGCCTACTATTCAACAATTAATTAGAAATAAAAGACAACCAATCGAAAATAGAACAAAATCACCAGCCCTTAAAGGATGCCCTCAACGTAGAGGAGTATGTACTAGAGTGTATGTGCGACTTGTTTAAATCAAAAACGTTAAAAATTTAAAGATCAAAACTGCATAAAAATTTTTATTATTTTAATAACGTAAAGATATAGTATCTATTGTTGTTTAGATCCAATTTATAGTTTCCTTTGGTGCAAATCCAATCATCTTAAGTTTAAGATAGAAAGCCATTTCTCAAAGGGTAGCGACTGATTCTCAATCCCTTAAGCGAGAAATTTAATTAAATAATTTTTGCATAATATAATATTACTTATATAACCGTAAAAGCGAAACTGAACGGTCAGCTATCCAGCAAACTTTCAAATAACATACCGTTAATTAATAAAAAAAACAATTTTGAAACTTTTGAATGTTTCATTAATAAAAAAAAGCTTAAAATCAGAAATTATACAAATAACTGATATTATAAATATATATTATATATTACAAGCTTCGGTATATAGAAAGGACCTATTCGTTGAAGGAGAAACTATAGAAACAAAGGAATGCATAATTTTTCTTAGTTAAAGGTCCTATCCCTTAATTACTAAGAAGGTATCACACCTAACAAAATTATTATTAAGGAAGGTTATAGTAGCAAACGCTTTTGGTATTTTTTTTTTATACATAAGAAAACGAAGACATTTTTTATAGCAATCTAAGAAAATAAAATAAAACTTTTTAATTATAAAAATTGTAGATTATAGTAAACAAACTGCAATAAAAAAAATATTTATTGAAAATCAATTTTTTGATATAAAAAAATACACACACACAAATTTTTGAATAATTAAAACGAGTATATACAGCAATGACTAGAGTTAAACGTGGTTATGTAGCACGAAAACGGCGTAAAAATATTCTTACGCTTACATCTGGATTTCAAGGAACTCATTCGAAACTTTTTAGAACTGCTAATCAACAAGGAATGAGAGCATTAGCATCATCTCATCGTGATAGAGGTAAACGAAAAAGAAATCTTAGACGTTTATGGATTACTCGAGTTAATGCAGCGGCAAGAGATAATGGAATTTCCTATAATAAATTAATTGAATATTTATATAAAAAAAAAATTCTTTTAAATAGAAAAATTCTAGCTCAAATAGCTATATTAGATAAATTTTGTTTTTCAACAATAATTCAAAACATTATTACAGAATAAAAAAACCTCTCCGGATAATTAAAAAAATGAATTCCGGGGAGGTTTAATAAAAAACTCTATATTAATAAATATTAATAAATTAATTTTCGTTATTTAAAAATGGTAACAAAGCTAAAACACGCGCTCGTTTAATTGCTATAGTTAATAAACGTTGTTGCTTTGAAGTCAATCTATTCATTCGTCTAGATAATATTTTTCCTTGCTCACTAACAAATCGACGAAGTAAACTTATATTTTTATAATCAATTATTTCTCCTGATCTAATGGGTGGCATACGCCTACGAGAAGATCTTTTAGATTTGTTCATAACTAAATTTTATAAACCTTTAAATTTTTATTTTTTTATTTCTTTGTGAATAGTATGTTTATTACAATAACAACAAAATTTTTTTAATTCCAATCGAATTGGTGTATTTCGACGATTTTTTTGGGTAGTATATCTAGAAATCCCCTTTTTTCTTTTTTCATCATTTTGAGCACAATTAGTACATTCTAAATTAATTGTTACTCTTATATCTTTACTTTTAGCCATAATTCTATTTGAAATTTTAGGTTTATACCACCTTTTAAAAAAATATTATTAAAATAATAAATGAGTTAACACTTAATATGAAAAGTTATTTACTTTTACATTTTTTTTACTTTAAATGTTAAAAAAATGGAAGAACTAAAGCATCTGGAAAAAAACGATTAATTTCAATTAACAATCCAGCTAAAAACCCAAACCATAATGTAGCTAAAACAGGTGCAGTAGAAAGATATGTTTTTACATCTTGCATTTTAAATTACTCCTTTTTTTTTATAACATTTGTATTTTTATATATATTATATATAGTATATACTACACATAATTATGTTAACTAGATTAATAAACAAAAAAATTTTAGTTTTAAATCAAATTTTTAATATATTTTTTCTTTTTATCTTTTCAAGAAAAAAATATATATATAGTAAGTAAAATAAGTAGGCAAAGAAAAAAAAAAAAAGTACAATACAGGTAGAGAAAAAAGGTTTAGGGATGTAGCGCAGTTTGGTAGCGCGTTTGTTTTGGGTACAAAATGTCGCAGGTTCGAATCCTGTCATCCCTACCTTCTAAGCTATTATATATTTATATATATATCTATGTATATAAATAAAAATAGAATTCAAATTAATACTAATTAATAAGCGCTTTTAGTTCAGTTCGGTAGAACGTAGGTCTCCAAAACCTAATGTCGTAGGTTCAAATCCTACAAAGCGTGCATTTTTTATTTAATAAAATAAAAACCTCCCTTTATAGGGAGGTCTTAAAAACAAAAATTAACTTTTCAATTAAAGATCTAATTGATCACCACGTCGATATTGCAAATACGCAGTTACAAATAATCCAAGTAAAGTTATAGGAATTAAACCTAAAACAATTCCAGACAACAAAGCTTCAACCATTTTTTTTTTTTTTTATTAACTCAAATAATAACTAATTTTAGTTAGTATTGTAGTTTACTATGAATCTCAAAAAAAGTTTGAGAAATACAATGAAATTTAAATAACCTTTTTGAATTATTTTTTAAATAAGTTGTATTTTATTTAACCCAATAAATAAAACTAACGCTAATGTTAAAGCACCAATTAAAAAAAGAAAATAACTAATTATTGTAAGCATAAAAAATCCTAATAACAATAAAAAAACTAAGTATAAATACCAAATTATTATATAAAATTTTCAAATAAAAATGGTTTTTTTATATATAAAGATATATATATATATAATTTTTTTTATTAATGAAAGTTCTACTTAATATAATATTAATATATATTAATATATATATATTATTTTGACAAAAATTATTTAAAATAAATTGAAAAAAACTTAAATAAATTAAGTAATATAATAAATTTTTTTTCTTAGTTTCAAGTTTCAATAATTATATAGAACAATCTATAAATATTACCTATTGTGCATTGAACTTCATTAATTCATTTTTCTATATTTATATATATAATTGTAATACATCTATTTCACTAAATTATTTTTTTTATTAATAATTTCTTGCTTTAACTTATTTAATTTTTTTGAATTTATCTTGCTGCGTAAAAAGAACATTAGCTATACTAAGTTAGTATGCTTCAAAAATACCTTTGGTATAAAAACAACAACCTAACAAGGTTCAAAAGTAATTTTTAGGAAGTTTTTAATCCTTTTATTTTTATTTTTGGGATACTTTCCCCCCTTGTTTAAAAAAAAATATACGGAGCTAACCATGTCTGGAAATACGGGAGAGCGTCCTTTTGCTGATATAATTACCAGTATTAGATATTGGGTAATCCATAGCATCACTATACCTTCTTTATTTATTGCAGGTTGGTTATTTGTCAGCACAGGGTTGGCTTATGATGTGTTCGGAAGTCCTCGTCCAAATGAATATTTCACAGAAAACCGACAAGAAGTACCACTAATAACCGGCCGTTTTAATTCGCTAGAACAAATTGATGAATTTACAAAATCCTTTTAGGAGGCATTAATGACTATAGATAGAACTTATCCAATTTTTACCGTAAGATGGTTAGCCGTTCATGGATTAGCTGTACCTACAGTTTTCTTTTTAGGTGCAATATCAGCAATGCAGTTTATTCAAAGATAAACTTTTAAAAAATTTAGAACTATGACACAACCAAATCCAAACAAACAAAGTGTAGAATTAAACCGTACTAGCCTCTATTGGGGTTTGTTACTAATATTTGTACTTGCTGTTTTATTTTCTAATTATTTTTTTAATTAAAAATTTTTTTTAAATAATTCTTTACCTTATCTGGAGAAAAAAGACTTTTTTTATTATTTGTAACTGTTTATGTTTTGAGTTATAACTATTTAATAAAATTTTGAAAAGGAGTAAATTCAATGGCCAATACTACCGGAAGGGTTCCTTTATGGCTAATCGGTACTGTAGCTGGTATCCTTGTGATCGGTTTAGTAGGTATCTTTTTTTATGGTTCATATTCTGGATTAGGATCATCTTTATAATACAAAACAAAAAAATATAATTTTTTGAATACAAAAATATTAAATCTTTACTGTTTATTTAAACTTCGAAAAAGTTTATATATTTTTTTTTAACAAATGAAAAAATGGAACATTAACCAAAATAAATGTTCCATTTTTCCATTTGTTTTTATTAAAAAGTTTTAATATTAGCTTAATTTACTATTTTTAAAGTTAAAAATTCATCTCTGCTAATTGTACTTTTTCAAATTGTTTCTTTTTAAGAACTAAAAAGATTTGTGCTAAAATAACTGATCCAAAAAATAATAAAAGACCTTGAATACGTAATGGATCTTGAAGTACTACTTCAGCATCACCTTGACCAAACCCACCTACATTTGGATTATTAGTTAAAGGTTGATCTACTTTTACAAGCTCACCTTCTGAAATAATAAGTTCTGGTCCTGCAGGCAAAATATCAACAACTTTATGACCATCTGAAATATCATCAATTGTGATTTCATACCCACCTTTTTCTTTACGAAAAATTTTACTTACTTTTCCTGTAATTGAAGCATTATAAACTGTATTATTACTTTTACTTCCATCAGGATAAATCTGTCCTCTCCCTCTATTACCACCAACATAAATTGGATATTTTAAAAAATGAGCTTCTTTGTTAGTAGCTGGATCTGGAGAAAGAATTGGAAAAACCATTTCACTATATTTTTTTCCTGGAACTGGACCTATTACTAAAATATTTTTTTTATCATTACTATAAGGTTGAAAAAAAAGATTACCAATTTTTTCTTTCATTTCAGGAGGAATTCGATCAGAAGGAGCTAATTCAAAACCTTCTGGTAAAATAAGAACTGCTCCAACATTTAAAGAACCTTTTTTACCATTAGCAAGTACTTGTTTTATTTGCATATCATAAGGAATTTTGACAACTGCCTCAAACACTGTGTTTGGTAAAACAGATTGAGGAACTTCAATATCAACCGGTTTTTTAGCTAAATGGCAATTAGCACATACAATACGTCCAGTAGCTTCTCTTGGATTTTCATAACCTTGTTGTGCATAAATAGGAAAGGCTTCTGAAATAGATGACCAAAATATTGTATTTATAATAATCATTATGGAAATTGATCGAATGGCCCATTTGATACTCAAGTTATTAAAGTTTCTGTTTTGCATAGTTAGATTATTTATTTCAAATAATTTTTAAGAATAGTTTTATTGTTTAAACTACTCAATTTTACAAGATCTGCCATTATGATAACAATAATAATAAATAAAGAAAAATTTTCTACTTTTAATATAAATTAATATTAAATAATTTTATTTAAGGTAAACAAAAAAAACCTAAAATTTTGAATTTTTTATTCATTCATAGTATGATAAGTTGCTACAATGGAAGGCGATATACGATTTAAATGACGAAAAATCAAATATTTAAAGACTGTGTCTAAAATTACTGGAAATGTTGAAACAAAACACGAAATTACATGTTTATTATGAACAAATCCAAAATGTTCTAAACAAGAACTTATTACAATTTCCCAACCATGAGGAGAATGAAATCCAATACATAAATCAGTTAATAAAAGAATAAAAAAAGCTTTCATTGTATCGCTTAAGCTATAAAACAATTCTTGAGCCCAAGAATTTAAAATAACAAGACGTTCTTTTCCTAAAATAAATAAACAACTTAAAGTAATAAACGAAATGAGATCAGTTAGTAAATGTAAAACAATTTTAATACTATCATTATTATAAATTTGAACTAATTCAATTGTTTGTTGATGAATTTCTTTAGTCAAATCTTGTAATTGTATTTTGTTTGATGAATATGTCATTACTTTATCTAACCAAAAAAGTTCTTCAATTTCTTGAAGTCTTTTTAAAGCTTTTTCTTCTTGAAATGAAGTCAAAAAAATTTGAGATTGATAAAGATTCCACCAATTTTGAATCCAGGGCTCTAAAAAACATTTTTGAAAAAAAAAAGAAACTCCTAAAGGAATAAAAAATAAACAACCAATATACTGTAAAGAAGCCAACGCTTGATATTTAGCTAACCTAAATTCTTTTAATACAAGCGAACTTGATTGATTTATTAACTCTGCTTTAAATCTAGAAAAAGTTCGTGTTATAGAACGTGGTACAAGACCTATAGATTCATAAGCTATAGCTGTTAATCTAGAACTTTTTTTTTGTAAAAAAGAAAAGTTATTTGTTTCTTTTTTATCTTTAGATAAAAAAGAAGAAAATAAATAATAACGTCTCCAAATTTCTAAATCATTTAGAGTAGCTCTAATCCAAGCTAATTTTCTGTTTATTTTTCTCTTTTTTTTTTTTTCATTAGTATTTGGTAAAATTAAATCAAATTTTGAATTTTTTTGAAAAAAAAAAGAAAAAATTTGAAAAATCTGAATTAACCACAAACTTAATTTATATTCTAAAAGACTAAAATATATTTTGAAAACAGAATTATTTAATTCTGTATCTATATAAAAAAGAATAGACTGCCAAGAACGTTTTGACGAAAAAAGCATATTTTTATATAAAAAATAATCTTTCTTTATTTTTTGTATACGTTTACTAGCTTTATATGCTTTTTCTAAAGAACAATATGGAAGAGCAAAAATGTGATGAAAAATTCGCCAATAACTAAAATTCTTCTTCATAAAAACTATTTATAATTTGCTAAAAAAACAGCATATTTTTATATTTTATAAAAAAAGACTTAATAAAAAGTTTAAATACCTTCAATAGAGACTTTTAAAAAACGAGCTAACTCAGCAGCTTTATCTTCCATTTCTCTTAATGTAAAATATTCTTCAATTCTACTTAAAGGAATATCTGGTTGACCTTTTATTTTTATATAAAGAACGCGACGAGATAAAAAACCTTCTTGAACTTCCATCCGTATTGATTGAATATCTTTAATTAAAAATTGAATAAAAATACGACGATTTTTTCCAGGAAATCCCCAACGAAAAATAGAAAATATTCCTTTTTGTTTATCAAATTTATTATAGCCACTACCGACATTCCAACAAATAGTGCACCATAAATAAAAACTAATAAATAAACCTGCAATACCATAAAAACACATTACAATTCCCTGTGGAATAAATAAAATTTGTTCAGCTGATAAAAAAGGAATTAAATCTTTTTGCAAATAACTAGAAAATCCAACAAAAAAAAACCCTAAAGCACCAAATAAAAGAATAAAAGCCCAACAAAAATTACTTATTCTTCGAGATCCTATTATAAAATCTACTCTAATATGGTCCACTTGTAAATTCATAACAAAAGAATGTCTCCTAAATTAGTTGAATAATAATAATGTTGATAAAAAAAATATTGATTATTTTTCTATTAAAAAATAATCAATATTATAATAACAATAAATTCAAAAAAAATTTTTTACTTTTCACAAAGTATTATAAAATATATATCAAAAAAAAATTGATCTATAACATATATATATTTTGTAAAAAGTAAAAAAAAATTTTAATCTCCAATTAATTTATAAAATTTCATCTTGTTCAATATATATAAATAATGAAGCCATAGTAATAGCAGGAAAAATTAATCCAACTAAAGGAACAAAAATAGAAGGTAAATAAGAAGCTGTCATAAAAAATACCTTAAAATACAATAAAAAAAAAAAAATAAATATAATATATACTATATTTTATTTAAAACTAAACTAAATAAAAATTATATCTTATTTTAATAAATAACAATAACAAAATATAAAAATTTATAAAAAATTTGAATTAAAAAAAACTACTAAAAATCTAACAAAATTATTAAAAAAAAGAATTTTGAAATTTTTTACACGGAGCAGCATTATATAATTCAAAAATTTCACTTAAAACACCTTTTAAAAGATTTCGTGGAACAATTAAATCAAGTAAACCATGATCAAATAATGATTCTGCAACTTGAAAACCATCTGGTATTTTTTGTCGTAAAGTTTGTTCAATAACTCTTTTTCCTGCAAATGCAATATAAGCTTTTGGCTCAGCAATAATAATATCCCCTAACATACCAAAACTTGCAGTAACTCCTCCTGTTGTAGGATAGGTAAGAATAGCTATATAAAGTAATCTTTTTTGGGCTTGATGAATTTGCAAAACCGAAGAAATTTTAGCCATTTGCATTAAACTTAATGTTCCTTCTTGCATGCGTGCTCCACCAGAAGAACATACTATAATTAGTGGCATTGATGCTCTAGTAGCATATTCAATAAGACGAGTAATTTTTTCACCTACTACAGATCCCATACTACCGCCCATAAATTGAAAATCCATTACTCCCAATGCAATAGGAATACCGTTTAATTGACCTATGCCTGTTTGAATTGCATCAGTTAAACCAGTTCTTTTTTGATAAAAAGCAATTCGATTTTTATAAGAATCTTCATCAGAAAATTTAAGAACATCTCGAGCAGTCATATCTTCATCCATTGGATACCAAGTCCCGCGATCAATTAAAAGTTCAATTCTTTCTGTACTACTCATTTGCAAATGATATCCGCATTCTTCGCAAATTCGTTTATTTTGTCTCAAAAATCTAACATATAACATATTTTCACAATTGTCACATCTAGTCCATAATCCCTTAGTAGTGTCAATTTTAATATATCGATCTTTTTCTCTTTCACTAAAAATATATCCTTTAGTAGCTTTTTCAATAAAAGCGCCAATTAATCCACCAAATCTTCGTTTATCTTCAAACCAATTCATTAAAGACATAAAAAAATCCTCTTTATTTCTTTTTTTATAAATTTTTTAAAATTTTAAGAGAAAATAATTATAAAAAAAATGTTCCATATTTTTATATATAATTATTTTTAAAACATATATGAAAAATTTAAAATTTAAGTAATTTAATAATAGAACAATTTTTTTTTTATGCAAAAATTTTCAAAATAAAAAAAGGGTTAGAAGGGATTCGAACCCTTGACTTCATGATCCGGAACCATGAGCTCTAATCCACTGAGCTACAAACCCATTTAAAAGTTTTGTAATTTTCTTTTTTTTATCTGAAATATCAGATAAAAAAAAGAAAATTACAAAACTTTTAAGATAAAATATCTACTTTATTTTACAAAGTATATCTACTTTCATTTTACAAAGTATCAATAATATCAAATTCAAATTTAATTTCTTTCCAAACTTCACAAGCAGCAGATAACTCAGGACTCCATTTGCAAGCTTCACGAATAATTTCATTTCCTTCACGAGCAAGGTCACGACCTTCATTACGTGCTTGTACACAAGCTTCTAACGAAACTCGGTTAGCAACTGCACCAGGTGCGTTACCCCAAGGATGACCTAAAGTTCCACCACCAAATTGTAAAACAGAGTCATCGCCAAAAATTTCAGTTAAAGCAGGCATATGCCAAACATGGATCCCACCAGATGCTACAGGGAAAACACCAGGTAAAGAAACCCAATCTTGTGTGAAATAAATACCACGACTTCTATCTTTTTCAATATAGTCATCACGAAGTAAATCTACGAAACCTAAAGTTACGTTACGGTCTCCTTCAAGTTTACCTACAACAGTACCAGCGTGAATATGATCTCCACCAGACATACGTAAAGCTTTTGCTAATACACGGAAGTGGATACCATGATTTTTTTGTCTATCAATAACTGCATGCATTGCACGGTGAATATGAAGAAGTAAACCATTGTCACGGCAATAAAAAGCTAGAGTAGTATTTGCAGTGAAACCACCAGTTAAGTAGTCGTGCATAACAATTGGTACACCTAACTCTCTAGCACATGCTGCTCTTTTTAGCATTTCTTCACATGTACCTGCAGTAGCATTTAAATAATGTCCTTTGATTTCTCCAGTTTCTGCTTGAGATTTAAAAATAGCTTCTGCTACAAATAAGAAACGATCTCTCCAACGCATAAATGGTTGAGAATTTACGTTTTCATCATCTTTAGTAAAATCAAGTCCACCACGAAGACATTCATATACAGCTCTACCATAGTTTTTAGCAGATAAACCTAATTTTGGTTTAATAGTACATCCTAATAAAGGACGACCATATTTGTTTAATTTATCTCTCTCAACTTGAATACCATGAGGAGGACCTTGGAAAGTTTTTGTGTAAGCTGGAGGAATTCTTAAATCTTCAAGACGTAACGCTCTTAAAGCTTTAAACCCAAATACATTACCTACAATTGAAGTAAACATATTTGTAACAGAACCTTCTTCAAATAAATCTAAAGGATAAGCTACATAAGCAATATATTGATTATCTTCTCCAGGAACAGGGTCAATATCATAGCATCGACCTTTATAACGATCAAGGTTAGTAAGACCATCAGTCCAAACTGTAGTCCATGTACCAGTTGAAGACTCAGCAGCAACTGCTGCTCCTGCTTCTTCTGCTGGAACTCCAGGTTGAGGAGTCATTCTAAATGCTGCTAAAATATCCGTATCCTTGGTCTCATAATCCGGAGTGTAATAATTTAATCGATAATCTTTAACACCAGCTTTGAATCCAACACCTGCTTTAGTCTCCGTTTGTGGTGACATAAGTCCCTCCCTACAAATCAAATAATATTCTTGCAAGTATGAGGTCTGCTCGATAAAAATTTTTTTCTAATTTTTCTTTTGTATAAAAAATTTTTTAAGTAAAAATTTTTTCCAATAATAAAACATTATTATTGTATATTGTTTTTTATATGTAATGCAACCTAGTTATTTTATTATTAAATCAATTTTATTATTTTTTTATTGATACACATTGACCTTAACAATTTTTCCAATATAAAGATGTAAATAAATAAATAAATATATATATATATATATATATCAAAGATATGAGTATTATATATATATATATATTTAAATATATATATATTTATATATATATTTAAATATATATAACAATATATATATATATATATATATATATTGTTATTAATTTAGTATCAAAATTTAATCTATCTAGATAACTTCAAAAATATTAAGAAAAAGTTTAAATATATATTTTTTCTAAGGTAGTTTTTTTTATTATTAATTGATTTATTTGATACACAATATTTTTTTATTATAATTTCATTATTAACTAACTTTTTATTTTATGAAAACAAATTTTTTAGCTTTTGGAATGTCTACACTTGTTGCTAAAAATATAGGAAGTATTACTCAAGTTATTGGTCCCGTATTAGATGTTGCCTTTTCACCAGGGAAAATGCCTAATATTTATAATTCTTTAATTGTTAAAGATCAAAATTCAGCCGGTGAAGAAATTAATGTTACTTGTGAAGTTCAACAATTGTTAGGAAATAACAAAGTAAGAGCTGTTGCTATGAGTGCTACAGATGGAATGATGCGGGGTATGAAAGTTATTGATACTGGTGCTCCTTTAACAGTTCCTGTAGGAGAAGCGACTCTTGGGCGGATTTTTAATGTTTTAGGAGAACCTGTAGATAACTTAGGACCTGTAGAGGTTACTACAACATTTCCTATTCATAGAGCTGCTCCTGCTTTTACTCAATTAGATACCAAATTATCTATTTTTGAAACAGGAATTAAAGTAGTAGATCTTTTAGCTCCTTATCGTCGTGGTGGAAAAATTGGATTATTTGGAGGAGCTGGTGTAGGAAAAACAGTTCTTATTATGGAATTAATTAATAACATTGCTAAAGCCCATGGAGGTGTTTCAGTATTTGGAGGAGTAGGGGAAAGAACTCGTGAAGGAAATGATCTGTACATGGAAATGAAAGAATCTAAAGTAATAAATGAACAAAATATTTCAGAATCAAAAGTTGCTTTAGTTTATGGTCAAATGAATGAACCACCAGGCGCTCGTATGAGAGTTGGGTTAACAGCTTTAACTATGGCTGAATATTTTCGTGATGTTAATAAACAAGATGTACTTTTATTTATTGATAATATTTTTCGTTTTGTTCAAGCAGGTTCAGAAGTTTCTGCTTTATTAGGTAGAATGCCGTCTGCAGTAGGCTATCAACCAACTCTAAGTACAGAAATGGGAACTTTACAAGAAAGAATAACTTCTACAAAAGAAGGATCAATTACTTCTATTCAAGCTGTTTATGTACCTGCGGATGACTTAACAGATCCTGCTCCTGCAACAACTTTTGCTCATTTAGATGCCACTACTGTATTATCTAGAGGTTTGGCAGCTAAAGGAATTTACCCTGCTGTAGATCCTTTAGATTCAACTTCTACAATGTTACAACCTTGGATTGTAGGTGAAGAACATTACGAAACTGCCCAAGGCGTAAAACAGACTTTACAACGATACAAAGAATTACAAGATATTATTGCTATTCTTGGTTTAGATGAATTATCTGAAGAAGATCGTTTAACTGTAGCAAGAGCACGCAAAATAGAAAGATTTTTATCACAACCTTTTTTTGTAGCAGAAGTTTTTACAGGTTCACCAGGAAAATATGTAAGTCTTAGAGAAACTATAAAAGGATTTCAAATGATTCTTTCAGGAGAATTAGATAGTCTTCCTGAACAAGCATTTTATTTAGTAGGAAATATAGATGAAGCTACTGCAAAAGCAGCTACTTTACAAGTGGAGAATTAAAAATTATGCTAAATCTTCGTATCATGGCTCCTAATCGAATTGTTTGGAATTCGGATATTCAAGAAATTATTTTATCAACGAATAGTGGGCAAATTGGAATACTACCTAACCATGCTTCAGTTTTAACTGCTTTAGATATAGGAATTGTCAAAATACGTCTTAATGATCAATGGTCTACTATGGCATTAATGGGTGGTTTTGCTATGATTGACAATAATAATTTAACTATTTTAGTTAATGATGCTGAAAAAGCTAGTGAAATAGATTATCAAGAAGCACAAGAAACTTTTCAAAAAGCTAAAACAAATTTAGAAGAAGCAGAAGGTAACAAAAAAAAAGAAATCGAAGCTTTGTTAATTTTTAAAAGAGCTAAAGCAAGATTAGAAGCAATCAATATGGCGTCAAAGTAATAAATAAATTAATAATATAAAATTTGTATTAGATGCCAGAAAAAGTGGCATCTAATATAAATTAGATAAAAAAACTTACCTACTATTGGATTTGAACCAATGACTCCCGCCGTATGAAAGCGATACTCTAAACCACTGAGTTAAGTAGGTATTTTATTTCAAACTTATTATAACTATATAATAACTTTTAATGCAAGATAAGTAAAAAAATTGAATCTAAAACTTGACAATAAGTAATAAAAAAGTGTATATATATATTGTATAGGAAATAATACGAATATAACTCGTCCGTATTAAAGGGCTATAGCTCAGCGGTAGAGCGCCTCGTTTACACGTGCGCCAATGCTTATCAAAAAAAATTTCGATTTATCGATTCACAACTAAAAGTTTTCTAATTTTTGTGAAATATCAAATGTCTTACTCTTTGATTTAATCATTGAGGAAAATAGCCTGACATAAATAATTTCTATTATTTACTTGAAATTCCATTTTTAGTTGATATGGTTAATTTTTTCTTTTAATGTTATTACATGATGAGAATTACGGGGAACTCAAGATATTCTTTTTTTGCTTTATGAAATTTTAAGGTGTATAAAATTTCATATTATTTTAGCAAGAGAAACTCTTTATTGAGTAAATCCATGTAAAAACAAACCTAAGTCAATATCTGATAATTTTTTTTAAACTTTGGGATTGTACTAAAATTTTTTAGAATTTTAAGCAAACGGAACCATCTTATTATTAACAAAAAAAAGGATGGAAAATAACTAAATTAACGTTTAGTTTATAAACGAGCCCAATGCATAAAAAGATGCATGTTGGGTTCTTAAAACAGTTTTTAATTTAAAAGGACTGTTTTACCGAGAATGTCTACGGTTCAAATCCGTATAGCCCTAAATTTGTTTTTTTTATGAAATGAAAAAAGGTATACTTTATCATAAAAGATTAGTTAAAAAAATTAAACTAAAAAATCTAAAGTTGAACTAAATACAATTATAATAATAATTTATCAATTTCAACTTTTTTTTACTTGAAATTATATATTTTTTTAGGAGGTTTTTAATGTTTTTACTCGAAAAATATGATTATTTTTTTGTATTTTTGTTAATAATTAGTTTTTTCTCAATACTAATTTTTTCTTTATCAAAATGGATAACACCTATAAATAAAGGACCTGAAAAATTCACAAGTTATGAATCAGGTATAGAACCAATGGGAGAAGCTTGTATCCAATTTCAAATTCGATATTATATGTTTGCTTTAGTTTTTGTAATTTTTGATGTAGAAACAGTTTTTCTTTATCCTTGGGCTATGAGTTTTTATAATTTTGGTATATCATCTTTTATTGAAGCTTTAATTTTTATTTTAATTTTGATAATTGGTTTAATATATGCATGGCGAAAAGGAGCACTAGAATGGTCTTAAATTTCAAATTTTTTACTTGTGAAAATAATTTAGAGGATAACTCTACAACTATCCTTCAAAATTCTATAGAATCTTCTTTTATTAACAAAACTCTTACAAATTCAATAATTTTAACAACTTTTAATGATTTTTCTAATTGGGCTAGACTTTCTAGTCTATGGCCACTCCTTTATGGTACAAGTTGTTGTTTTATTGAATTTGCATCATTAATTGGTTCACGGTTCGATTTTGATCGCTATGGTTTAGTACCTCGATCCAGCCCTAGACAAGCAGATTTAATAATAACAGCTGGTACTGTAACTATGAAAATGGCTCCTTCTTTAGTTAGATTGTATGAACAAATGCCTGAACCAAAATATGTAATTGCAATGGGTGCATGTACTATTACTGGAGGCATGTTTAGTACAGATTCATATACTACAGTTCGGGGGGTAGATAAATTAATTCCTGTAGATATTTATTTACCTGGATGTCCACCTAAACCAGAAGCAATTATAGATGCTATAATAAAACTTCGTAAAAAAATAGCTCAAGAAATATATGAAGAAAAAAAAATCCTTAAAAAAGGAACCAGATTTTTGACTTTAAGTCATCAATTCAATTTTCTTTCAAATTTAGACAATCCAAAACTAACTCCCTCAAACCAATTTTTCCAGTCTAAAAAAACTTATAAAGTTTTATTAGAAACAGCTTTAACACTTAAAGAAAAGCAAAATTTAGAAATATAAGCTTTTAGTTTTGACTAAAAAAATAAAAAAAAGTACAAATAATATGTTAAACATTTTAAAAAATAACAATAATAAAATACAAGGACGTTTATCTATTTGGTTAATTAAACATAATTTAAAACATAGACCTTTGGGTTTTGATTATCAAGGAATAGAAACATTACAGATTAGATCTGAAGATTGGCCTTCTTTAGCTGTTGCTTTATATGTTTATGGATTTAATTATCTTCGTTCTCAATGTGCATATGATGTGGAACCAGGAGGATTATTAGCTAGTGTATATCATTTTACAAAAATAACCGATAATGCTGATCAACCTGAAGAAATATGTATAAAAATTTTTATATTACGAAAAAACCCAAAAATTCCATCTATTTTTTGGATTTGGAAAAGTGCAGATTTTCAAGAACGTGAATCTTACGATATGTTTGGGATTTTTTATGAAAATCACCCACGTCTTAAACGTATTTTAATGCCTGACAGTTGGTTAGGATGGCCTTTACGCAAAGATTATATCGTACCTAATTTTTATGAATTACAAGACGCTTATTAATCCTATAGAAATAGAAAAAAGTCTCTACTATTTTAATAATATATTGAAACAAAAATAAATGTATATATAAAATATACATAATAAAGGATTTTATAATCTTCTAATAAGAATCTGAATTTTAGAAGATTTTAAACCCTTTATTATGTATATTTTATATAAATCTGCCAGAAACCAGATTTGAACTGGTGACACGAGGATTTTCAGTCCTCTGCTCTACCAACTGAGCTATCCCGGCAATTTTTATTTCCTTTATATTAACATAAATAACAAAAATATGTCAACTTTTTATTAAAATTGAATAAAAGTTTACCTGGGGGTAGAGGGACTTGAACCCTCACGGTCTTTAAAGCCAACGGATTTTCATTTTACTACAATTTGTATTGTTGTTAAAAGTAACTTGTAAAAACGGACTCTATCTTTATCCTCGTCTATTTTTAAAATGAAAAAACGGTTTAATAATATTATTATTAATTAATATATTAATCCAATTTTTTTATAAAAATGATAAAACATTTCGTTAGGATAGTTTTCTTTGAGTCTCTGCACCTCTTTTGTTTTAGTAAACAAAATTTGGCTCAGGATTACCTAATTTTAATCTTTTTTTTTGCAACCTAGGTTTCCCTGAATTTGAAAACAATCATTTAGTAAATTTCTCAACTAAAGCTCAATTAAATTAAGTCCGCAGCGTCTACCAATTTCGCCATACCCCCTACAGTGAAACAAAAAACTTTTTTTTTCTTGTATCAAATTTAATTATAGTTTTTTTTTTTTTTTATGCAATAGTTAAAAAAAAATTAAAAAACAATTCTTGCTTTTTTTAAATATATTATATATAATATGTTGATTTTAATAAAAAATAAAAAAATAATGATAGATTATCAATCTGTTTTTCTAATAAATAAATTTGAATTATTTGCCTGTTTAGCTCAGAGGTCAGAGCGTCGCACTTGTAATGCGATGGTCATCGGTTCGACTCCGATAGCGGGCTTTTTTTTCTATTATATTACTATAGAAATATAAAAAATTTTGATTATTTTTATTTCTATAGTAATATAATTTTTGTTTTATTTTTTATTTGTTTGTTTACTTTATTATGCTATAGTTTTTTAACTATGAAAAAAAGTTTATAAAAATTTTACAATTTTTATAAAACGATTTTTATATGTTATATATTTTATATTATTTTTTCCTATTTTTGTAACATAAAGGAGTTTTTATGTCCCGTTATCGAGGACCTCGTGTAAAAATAATACGTCGTCTGGGGGCTTTACCAGGTTTAACTAATAAAACACTTAAATCAAAATCTGGTTATATTAATCAATCAACATCTAATAAAAAAGTTTCTCAGTATCGTATTCGTTTAGAAGAAAAACAAAAATTACGTTTTCATTATGGATTAACCGAAAGACAGTTATTAAAATATGTACGTATTGCTAGAAAAGCCAAAGGTTCAACAGGTCAGGTATTGTTACAATTGTTGGAAATGCGCTTAGATAATATTATTTTTCGGTTGGGTATGGCTCCGACAATTCCAGGAGCAAGACAATTAGTTAATCATCGACATATTTTAATAAATAATAATACAGTTGATATACCAAGTTATAATTGTAAGCCTAAAGATGTTATTACTATAAAAGATCGATCAAAATCTCAATCAACAATTATAAAAAATTTAAATTCTTTTCAAAAACAAAAAATACCGAATCATTTAACTTTTGATTTAATGCAAATTAAAGGGTTAGTTAATCAAATTATTGATCGTGAATGGATTTATTTAAAAATAAATGAGTTGCTAGTTGTAGAATATTATTCTCGTCAAGTTTAAAAAAGAAATAGAAAATTCAAGTTATTATCCTCTTTTTCATTTTAATGAAAAAGAGGATAATAACTTGAGTTTTCTATTTCTTTTAAAATTTTTTGAATTAATATGATATACAGTATGTAAAATATTATTTGGTAGTAATTAAATTTGAATTATTATAATTTTTTTTGATTTATTTTTAAGAATTCTAAAATGTTTATTAATTAAAAAGAAATTTTTTGAATAACATACTAATTAAAATTAATACTAAAATTAAGAAAAAAATGAATTATAAGTATTTTTTTAACTAAATTATAATTTCACTTGAAAAAAACATAATAACAATTGAAAAAAAAATTCAATTAATAATTAAAGTTAAAAGTGCTAATAAAAATTTCTTTTTTGATAAAAAAAAACACATAAAATTTCTTTCGGAAAGAGAGGGATTCGAACCCTCGGTAGACAAAAAGCCTACATAGCATTTCCAATGCTACGCCTTAAACCACTCAACCATCTTTCCAAGATAGTTTATCTTGGAAATATTCTAATGGAAAAATATATATTATAGCAATATTTTTTAATTTGAGTTATTTTATTTAATATATTAAATAAAATGACTTGAATTAAAAAAAAATATATATTTCAATAAAAAGCTTTTACATATACATATGTAAATTTTTTTTATTATACAAATATTTCAAAATTTTTTATGGATTTATTTTCAATAAAAAGAAAATAAGATTATTTGATAAATTTATAATTAACTATGCCTAGATCTCAAAAAAATGATAATTTTATTGATAAAACTTTTACAATTGTTGCCGATATTTTATTACGAATAATTCCAACAACTCAAAGAGAAAAAGAAGCATTTACGTATTATAGAGATGGTGTGATTTGACTTTAAACCCAAGAATTATTAATAATGTGGAATAAATAATATTTTGAATAAATACTTATGCTTAGTGAAGGTTACTTTATTTTTTTCTAAATCCTTCTATCGTATACCCTCGATTAATGTAGCCTTAAATGCTTATTTACAGTGTTAAACACAAGGTTAAACTTATGTAAAAATGTTTAAACATTTTTTATAAGTATACATATTAAGAAAGCCTTACATGTAGAAATTGACAATACAAAAGCTTCGTTATTTCTTTTTTAATTAAATAAAAATGTATGATTGAGCAAACAAACTTCCATCTCGTTTGTATTTTGGGTATCTATAAAATCATCGGAGATTGTCAAAAGAGCTAATTCTTATACAATACAAAGCATTAAGAACAAAGAATTTTGTAAAAAATTTGCAAAAAAGGATGGTTAGATATTTAAAAAAAAACACTAACCCATATAGATTTTCATTTTGGTTACAACAAATATTGTATTATTTTAAATAACCTTTTTTATATTTACTCTATATAAAGAGGAGCCGTATGAAGTTTAAACTTCATGTACGGTTTTGAAACGGAGTTTATTTTAGACAAATTAACAACCGTAACGAATGTCAGCTCAATCTGAAGGAGAATATGCAGAAGCTTTGCAAAATTATTACGAAGCTATGCGCTTAGAAATTGACCCTTATGATCGAAGTTATATACTATATAATATAGGTCTTATTCATACAAGTAATGGAGAACATGCTAAAGCTTTAGAATATTATTTTCAAGCATTAGAAAGAAATCCATCTTTGCCTCAAGCTTTTAATAATATGGCTGTTATTTGTCATTATCGAGGAGAACAAGCGATTCAACAAGGAGATCCAGAAGCTTCAGAAACCTGGTTTGATCAAGCTGCTGAGTATTGGAAACAAGCTATTTTACTTGCTCCAAGTAATTATATTGAAGCACATAATTGGTTAAAAATGACAGGACGTTTTTAAGAAAAATTTAAAATGAAATTTAGTTCAATTAGTAATAAAAAAACTAATAGCTAATTGAACTAAATTTCATTTTAAATTTTACATAAAATTTATGGTCCATTAAGCACCTTAAAATTGTGTCATAATAAATTTGAAGACCTGCCTAGGTAATTTCTGTATAATAGTTGTTCCAGTTTTAAACTGAGAAAGAGATCTAAAAGTTATATATGAATCTCTCAGAAGTTTACTAATTATTGTTGGTAGGTTTTTCCTATGCCTCGTCTGAAGAGAGGAGAACCTCGATGACTATTCGTTCACCGGAACCAGAAGTCAAGATTGTGGTGGAAAAGGATCCTGTAAAAACCTCTTTTGAAAAATGGGCTAAACCTGGGCATTTTTCAAGGACTCTAGCTAAGGGTCCTAGTACTACCACTTGGATTTGGAATCTACATGCTGATGCTCATGATTTTGACAGCCATACCAATGATTTAGAAGAAATTTCTCGTAAGGTTTTTAGTGCTCATTTTGGACAATTAGCCATTATTTTTATTTGGTTAAGTGGTATGTACTTTCATGGTGCTCGTTTTTCTAATTATGAAGCATGGTTAAGTGATCCTACTCATATTAAGCCTAGTGCTCAAGTTGTTTGGCCTATAGTTGGTCAAGAAATTTTAAATGGGGATGTTGGTGGAGGTTTTCAAGGAATACAAATAACCTCCGGATTTTTTCAACTTTGGCGAGCATCTGGAATAACTAGTGAATTACAACTTTATTCTACTGCAATTGGTGGATTAGTTTTTGCAGCATTAATGCTTTTTGCAGGATGGTTTCATTATCATAAAGCTGCTCCAAAATTAGCTTGGTTTCAAGATGTTGAATCTATGCTAAATCATCATTTAGCAGGTCTTTTAGGCTTAGGTTCTCTTTCTTGGGCTGGACATCAAGTACATGTTTCTTTACCTATTAATCAGCTTTTAGATGCTGGAGTTGATCCAAAAGAAATACCTCTTCCTCATGAATTTATTTTAAATCGTGATCTTTTAGCTGAGCTTTACCCTAGTTTTGCAAAAGGTTTAACTCCTTTTTTTACTTTAAATTGGTCAGAATATTCTGACTTTTTAACTTTTCGTGGAGGACTTAATCCAGTAACTGGCGGTTTATGGTTAACTGATACAGCTCATCATCATTTAGCTATTGCAGTTCTTTTTTTAGTAGCAGGTCATATGTATCGTACTAACTGGGGTATTGGTCATAGTTTTAAAGAAATTTTAGAAGCTCATAAAGGTCCATTTACTGGAGAAGGTCATAAAGGTCTTTATGAAATTTTAACAACTTCATGGCATGCTCAATTAGCACTTAATTTAGCTATGTTGGGTTCTTTAACTATTATTGTAGCTCATCATATGTACGCTATGCCTCCTTATCCATATTTAGCTACAGATTACGGTACTCAACTTTCTCTTTTTACACATCATATGTGGATTGGTGGATTTTTAATAGTTGGTGCTGCTGCACATGCTGCTATTTTTATGGTAAGAGATTATGATCCAACTACTCAATACAACAATTTGTTAGATCGAGTTCTTAGACATCGTGATGCAATAATCTCACATCTTAATTGGGTATGTATCTTTTTAGGATTTCATAGTTTTGGATTATATATTCATAATGATACTATGAGTGCTTTAGGACGTCCTCAAGATATGTTTTCAGATACTGCTATTCAATTACAACCTGTTTTTGCTCAATGGATACAAAACACACATGCTTTAGCACCAAACTTTACTGCTCCTAATGCTTTAGCAAGTACTAGTTTAACATGGGGTGGTGGAGATGTAATAGCAGTTGGTAGTAAAGTTGCTTTATTACCAATTCCGTTAGGAACAGCAGATTTTTTAGTCCATCATATTCATGCATTTACAATTCATGTAACTGTTTTAATTTTATTAAAAGGTGTTTTATTTGCTCGAAGTTCTCGTTTGATACCAGACAAAGCTAATCTTGGGTTTCGTTTTCCTTGCGATGGCCCTGGAAGAGGAGGTACATGTCAAGTATCTGCATGGGATCATGTTTTCTTAGGTTTATTTTGGATGTATAATTCTATTTCTGTAGTTATTTTTCACTTTAGTTGGAAAATGCAATCTGATGTTTGGGGTACTATAAGCGAGGAAGGTGTTGTAACTCATATTACTGGTGGAAATTTTGCGCAAAGTGCTATTACTATTAATGGTTGGCTTCGTGACTTTTTATGGGCGCAAGCTTCGCAAGTAATTCAATCTTATGGTTCTTCCTTATCTGCTTATGGTCTTTTATTTTTAGGTGCTCACTTTGTTTGGGCTTTTAGTTTAATGTTCTTATTTAGTGGTCGTGGATATTGGCAAGAGCTTATTGAATCCATTGTTTGGGCTCACAACAAATTAAAAGTTGCTCCTGCTATCCAGCCTCGTGCCTTAAGTATTACACAAGGCCGTGCTGTAGGAGTAGCTCATTACCTTCTAGGCGGAATTGCCACAACATGGGCATTCTTTCTAGCAAGAATTATTGCAGTAGGATAATGGCTAAGGAGGATTTGAAAAGCATTATGGCATCAAGATTTCCCAAATTTAGCCAGGGCCTATCTCAAGACCCAACTACGCGTCGTATTTGGTTTGGTATTGCGACCGCACATGACTTTGAAAGTCATGATGATATGACTGAAGAGCGTCTTTATCAAAAGATTTTTGCGTCACATTTTGGTCAATTAGCAATCATTTTTTTATGGACTTCTGGTAATTTATTTCACGTTGCTTGGCAAGGTAATTTTGAAGCATGGGGACAAGACCCTTTACATGTTAGACCAATTGCTCATGCAATTTGGGATCCGCATTTTGGTCAACCAGCTGTTGAAGCTTTTACTCGAGGAGGAGCTTCTGGACCAGTTAATATAGCATATTCTGGTGTATATCAATGGTGGTATACAATTGGTTTACGAACTAATCAAGATCTTTATAATGGAGCTCTTTTTTTAGTTATTCTTTCGTCTATTTCTTTAATAGCAGGTTGGTTACATTTACAACCTAAATGGAAACCTAAAGTATCCTGGTTTAAAAATGCTGAATCCCGCTTAAATCATCATTTATCAGGACTTTTTGGTGTAAGCTCATTAGCTTGGACAGGTCATTTAGTTCATGTGGCAATTCCAGAATCACGAGGCGAACACGTAAGATGGGATAATTTTTTAACAAAATTACCACATCCAGAAGGACTAGGTCCATTTTTTGCAGGACAATGGAATGTTTATGCTCAAAATGTCGATTCAAGTAATCATGCTTTTGGAACATCTCAAGGGGCTGGAACAGCTATCTTAACTTTTATTGGTGGATTTCATCCACAAACACAAAGTTTATGGCTTACTGATATTGCTCACCATCATTTAGCTATTGCAGTTGTTTTTATTATAGCTGGTCATATGTATAGAACTAATTTTGGAATTGGTCATAGTATTAAAGAAATTCTTGAAACCCATACTCCTCCAGGAGGACGTTTAGGTCGAGGACATAAAGGTCTTTATGATACTATTAACAATTCTCTTCATTTTCAATTAGGTCTTGCTTTAGCATCTTTAGGAGTTATTACCTCCTTAGTAGCTCAACATATGTATTCTTTACCTCCGTATGCGTTTCTTGCACAAGATTTTACAACGCAAGCGGCATTATATACTCATCATCAATATATTGCTGGTTTTATTATGACAGGTGCCTTTGCTCACGGAGCTATTTTCTTTATTAGAGATTATAATCCGGAACAAAATAAAGATAATGTATTAGCTAGAATGTTAGAACATAAAGAAGCTATAATATCCCATTTAAGTTGGGCTAGTTTATTTCTAGGGTTTCATACTTTAGGTCTTTACGTTCATAATGATGTTATGCTTGCTTTTGGTACTCCTGAAAAACAAATTTTAATTGAACCTATTTTTGCTCAATGGATACAATCTGCTCATGGTAAAGCTTTATATGGTTTTGATGTACTTTTATCATCAACAAATAATCCAGCATTTAATGCTGGTCAAAGTATATGGTTACCTGGGTGGTTAGATGCTATCAATAATAATAGTAATTCACTTTTCTTAACAATTGGTCCTGGAGACTTTTTAGTACATCACGCTATTGCTTTAGGTTTACATACTACTACATTAATTTTAGTGAAAGGTGCTTTAGATGCACGAGGATCTAAATTAATGCCAGATAAAAAAGAATTTGGTTATAGTTTTCCTTGTGATGGTCCTGGACGAGGTGGTACTTGTGATATTTCTGCTTGGGATGCTTTTTATTTAGCAGTTTTTTGGATGTTAAATACTATTGGATGGGTTACTTTTTATTGGCATTGGAAACATATTACATTATGGCAAGGAAATGCAGCACAATTTAATGAATCTTCTACATATTTAATGGGCTGGTTAAGAGATTATTTATGGTTAAATTCTTCACAATTGATTAATGGATATAATCCTTTTGGTATGAACAGTTTGTCTGTTTGGGCATGGATGTTTTTATTTGGTCATTTAGTTTGGGCTACTGGATTTATGTTTCTGATATCATGGCGTGGATATTGGCAAGAACTTATTGAAACTTTAGCTTGGGCTCACGAACGTACTCCTTTAGCGAATTTAGTTCGCTGGAAAGATAAACCAGTAGCTCTTTCTATTGTTCAAGCAAGATTAGTTGGATTAGCTCATTTTTCTGTAGGTTATATATTTACTTATGCTGCTTTTTTAATTGCTTCTACGTCTGGTAAATTTGGTTAAATTATATTTGTAGTAAATTTCCAATTTTACTAAAAATATAATTTAATAAAAATTTATCGAAAAAGAATATCTTACTAATTAAATTATTATGGCAAAAAAGAGTCTTATTCAAAGAGAAAAAAAAAGACAAAATTTAGAAAAAAAATACAAAACTTTACGTAATTCTTTAAAAAAGAAAATTACGGAAACTTCATCATTAGATGAGAAATGGGAATTTCAAAAAAAATTACAATCTTTACCACGTAATAGTGCCCCGACTCGTCTTCATCGTCGTTGTTTTTTGACTGGAAGACCTAAAGCAAATTACCGCGATTTTGGTTTATCTAGACATTTACTTCGTGAAATGGCTCATGCATGTTTATTGCCTGGAGTAACAAAATCTAGTTGGTAAACATTTTGAGTTTCTTTCCCGCCTCTTATAAGAGGCGGGGTTCTTTAAAATATATCTTGCTTAATTCTATTTTTATAGAGTATACTTTTTTCGTTAATTATAACGCGGAGTAGAGCAGTCTGGTAGCTCGCAAGGCTCATAACCTTGAGGTCATAGGTTCAAATCCTGTCTCCGCCAAAAAACAAAAAAAAATATTTTTACTTATTTTTTTTTCTAAGCTAATTACTTCAATTGGCGGGTAGCGGGAATCGAACCCGCATCTTCTCCTTGGCAAGGAGGAATTTTACCATTAAACTATACCCGCGTATATAAATTATACATACTTATTATATATATAATATATATTTTTTTTTATTTATTTATAGAATTTTTTATATTTTTTTTAATTAAACCTCCTTGGAAACATTTTTTTTTATCTAAAGCACTTGTTTCAAATGCATTTAGAATTTATAATATAATGTAAACCAAGGAAGGTTTAAATTCATAAATTTTAGATTACTATAAAATTTTAAGATATAAACGAATTAAGAATACCTACTAAAAAAACTAGTCCAATCCATAAAGAAGCACCTGAAAAAACAACATTTTTGTTACTTGACCAACCTTCAGGAGAAGCTAGTACTACGGGAACACCAATTACTAGGAGAAATGAAATAGCAATTAGTGCAAACACAGCAAATTGGAAAGCTATAGTCATAGTTGTGATTCTCCAAGTTTTTAATAAATATGAAAATATTACCATCAAATCCTGTTTTTGTAAAATTATCAAAAAATTACTTATAATTTCAAATAGTTGATAAAAAAACAAAAAATTTGATCAAATTTTTATAATTTTTTAATAAAAAATTATTAGATTAAAAATGTTTACTATAGGAGAGATGGCCGAGTGGTTTATGGCGTCGGTCTTGAAAACCGATATAGTTTTTAAGATTATCGAGGGTTCAAATCCCTCTCTCTCCTTTTTGAATTAAAAAAAAAATAGTTAAATCATCAAGTTAATTATTAAGTAAAAAAACAAGTAAAAAAACAATTTATTTGTTTTTTTACTTGTTTTTTTTTAGTTAATAATTAATTAAGAGGTGTCATAGAAAGAACTGGTTCAAAATCACGATCAATTCCTTTTTCAAAACCAGCTGCAGCAGCACGTGCTCTTCCAGCATGCCATAAGTGCCCTACAAAGAAAAAGAAACCTAAAACAAAATGAGATGTTGCTAACCAACTTCTAGGAGAAACATAATTTACTGCATTAATTTCTGTTGCTACTCCACCTACAGAATTTAATGATCCTAATGGAGCATGTGTCATGTATTCTGCAGATCGACGTTCTTGCCAAGGTTGTATATCTTTTTTTAATTTACTTAGATCTAAACCGTTTGGTCCACGTAATGGTTCTAACCATGGAGCACGAAGATCCCAAAAACGCATTGTTTCTCCACCAAAAATAATTTCTCCAGTAGGTGAACGCATAATATATTTTCCTAATCCAGTAGGCCCTTGAGCTGAACCTACATTAGCTCCAAGACGTTGATCTCTAACTAAAAAAGTAAAAGCTTGAGCTTGAGAAGCTTCTGGACCAGTAGGACCATAAAACTCACTCGGATAAGCAGTATTATTGAACCAAACAAAACAACAAGCAATAAAACCAAAAACAGCAATAGCACCTAAACTATAAGATAAGTAAGCTTCTCCAGACCATACTAAAGCACGACGAGCCCATGCAAAAGGTTTTGTTAAAATATGCCAGATTCCCCCAAAAATACAAATAGAACCTAACCATACATGCCCGCCAATAATATCTTCTAAATTATCTACACTAACAATCCAACCTTCTCCACCAAATGGAGATTTAAGTAAATAACCAAAAATTACACCTGGACTAAGAGTTAAATTTGTAATTTTTCTTACATCTCCACCACCTGGAGCCCATGTATCGTAAATACCACCAAAATATAAAGCTTTAAATACTAAAAGAAAAGCACCAGCACCTAATAAAATTAAATGAATACCTAAAATAGTAGTCATTTTGTTTTTGTCTTTCCAAACGTAACCAAAAAACGGAAAAGATTCTTCTAAAGTTTCTGGTCCAATAAGTGCATGATAAATACCACCAAAACCTAAAACTGCAGAAGAAATTAAATGAAGAACTCCAGACACAAAATATGGAAAAGTATCAACAATTTCTCCACCAGGTCCTACTCCCCAACCTAAAGTAGCTAAATGAGGAAGTAATATTAATCCTTGTTCATACATAGGTTTTTCTGGTACAAAATGAGCAACTTCAAACAAATTCATTGCACCAGCCCAAAAAACAATTAATCCAGCATGAGCTACATGAGCTCCAAGTAACTTTCCAGATAAATTAATAAGTCTAGCATTACCTGCCCACCAAGCAAAACCTGTGGTTTCTTGATCACGACCACCTAAAGCTAAAGTTCCATTAAAGAGCGTTTCCACGTGGCAGAACCTCCTCTGGGAATACAAGATTTTCATGAGGCTGATCTTGAGCTGCCATCCAAGCTCTAATACCTTCATTTAATAAAATATTTTTTGTATAAAAAGTTTCAAATTCTGGATCCTCTGCTGCACGAATTTCTTGGGAAACAAAATCGTAGGCACGTAAATTTAAAGCTAAACCTACAACCCCAATAGCACTCATCCATAATCCAGTTACTGGTACGAATAGCATAAAAAAGTGTAACCAACGTTTATTAGAAAAAGCAACTCCAAAAATTTGAGACCAAAAACGATTCGCAGTAACCATAGAATATGTTTCTTCAGATTGAGTTGGGTTAAAAGCACGGAATGTGTTTGCACCATCACCATCTTCAAATAAAGTATTCTCAACAGTAGCACCGTGAATTGCGCATAAAAGAGCAGCACCTAAAACTCCAGCGACACCCATCATATGGAATGGGTTTAAAGTCCAGTTATGAAAGCCTTGAAAAAAAAGAATAAATCTAAAAATTGCAGCTACACCAAAACTAGGTGCAAAAAACCAACCTGATTGTCCTAAAGGATAAATAAGAAAAACAGATACAAAAACAGCAATAGGTCCAGAAAACGCAATTGCATTATAAGGACGTAATTGAACAGATCTAGCAAGTTCAAATTGTCGTAACATAAAGCCTATTAAGGCAAATGCACCATGAAGAGCTACAAAAGTCCATAAACCACCTAATTGGCACCAACGAGTAAAATCACCTTGTGCTTCAGGTCCCCATAATAATAGTAAAGAATGAGCTAAACTATTTGCTGGAGTAGAAACAGCGGCAGTTAAAAAATTACAACCTTCTAAATAAGAACTAGCTAATCCATGAGTATACCATGAAGTTACAAAGGTTGTACCTGTAAACCATCCACCTAAAGCAAAATACGCACAAGGAAAAAGCAATAGACCAGACCAACCTACAAATACAAAACGGTCTCTCCTTAGCCAGTCATCCATGCTATCAAATAAACCTTTTGGTTCTTTGGAAGACTTTCCAATGGCTATAGTCATAATGATTCTCCTATTAAGTTACTTCAACCATTTTTAAGTACCTAAAAAAATTTTTTTATGATCCCTTTCAATTTTAATTTTTTTATTAAAATAATTTATAAAATCGATTAAAATTAAAAAGTAGGTAAACTTTTCTTTTCTTTGTAATAATTTTTTTATGTCTTTTTTATTTTAAATTCATTATCTAATAGTTTTTTTTTTTTTTTTATATGGTATAAAAGAAAATCTATTAACTTTCAAAATTTACTAATTTATTTTATCATAGTAAATAGAAAGTTGAAAGTTCCAATTTTTTTTTTTTAACCGATACGAAAAATTTTGAATTTTGTAAATTACAAAAAATTTCAGTATTATAATATATAATTAAGTTATAAATTGAAATTTTACATTAAAAAAAAATGTTCAAATTTTTTTACTTTGTAAAAAAAGCCCTTTATCAGATTTGAACCGATGACTTACGCCCTACCATGGCGTTACTCTACCACTGAGTTAAAAGGGCAATAAGAAGAAACTATTTTTTTTTTTTTTTTAACACAGCATATTGTGTAACAAAAGTTACAAAATTGTCAACTTAATTAAAAAAACTAAGTTGACAATAAAATATATAACATATAATTTATGGCTTTTTTATATTCAACATAATAGTAAAAATACAAAATTTTATTTATATACTATATAAATATATATATATATATATGTATATAAAAAGATAAATTAATAATAATTTTTTAATAAAAAAACTAATTATTAATATTTTTTATATTTGTTAATATAGGATATGCTCTTAAAAAAACTTGAAGTCTAGGTTTTATATAAAGTATTTGCATAAAAGATTCAATATGTAAATTTCGGAAAGATTGATAACCTATTGGAATTGTTAAATTCCATAAAAAAGAAGTTACAAAAAGGTCCAACTGAACAAAAGTTCTTTTATAAATTATTGTTTTAATTTGAACTGGTGTTGCTTCCAAATCCATTTCAGATTTTATGCAAAATTCATAAGGTCTTAAAAAAAATCGATATTTGTTTATTGATCGATTAGCAAATATTTTCACCCATATAGGATCAAAAGCAAATTTTTTTAAATTTTGTGGAGTTTTTGATGGTATGTTTTTTAAAGTAATTGATTCATTTAATTTTGGAATTTCAATAAGTAATCCTAAAAAAATACCAACAAAAAAATTAATTGGTTGGTCATATAAATTTTTTGGTTTTCCTTGTTGTAACAGACGACCTTCTTTTAAAATAACAATTTCATCAGCCATAGAAATGGCTTCTTTTTGATCATGTGTAACCATAATTGTTGTAATTTTGTTATCTTGCAAATAACGTTTTAACCATTTACTTAAATGTCTTCGTAATTCTCCATCTAAGGCACCGAAAGGTTCGTCTAATAAAAGAAAATCGGGTTGAATTGCTAAACTTCGTGCAAGAGCAACACGTTGTTTCTGTCCTCCTGAAAGTTGGGCAGGATATTCAAAAGAAATATCTGCAATTCGTAAACAATTTAATAAATCATTTACCTTATTGGTTATTTTTTGAGCAGAAAATCCTCGTAATCTAAGTCCAAAGGAAATATTGTCATAAACAGTCATATGTTTAAAAAGTGCATAATGTTGAAAAACAAAACTCATTCTTCTATATTGTGTAGAAACATTAGTAACATTTATACCATGTAACCATATATTTCCATAATCACAATTGTCAAGACCTGCAATAATTCGTAATAAACTAGATTTTCCTGAACCAGAAGGACCTAAAAGTGCTAGTAAAGAATATTTAGGTACATACAAACTAACTCGATCTAAAATTTTTAAATTACCTAATGATTTAGAAACTTTATAAATCAAAATACTCATATAGTGTACTCCTATCTTAAAACTACTTTAAACAATATTTAAATAAAAAATGTTTTATTTAAGTTTAATTTATCTATTGAAATTCAATATGTTTTATAACAAAAAATATTTATGAGTAATATTCAATTTGTAATAAATTGATGATTTTTTAGAAACAATTTTTTTTCTAAAAAAACTATTGACAGGAAATCATATATTGAGTAAGATAAAGTTAAGGGATAAAGCCCCCATCGTCTAGTGGCCTAGGACACCTCTCTTTCAAGGAGGCGACGGGGATTCGAATTCCCCTGGGGGTAATAAAAAAGTCCTTAAACTAATTAATAAATATTTTATACTTTTTTTCAGGTAGAAAAAATTTTTCTATCTGGGTCGATGCTCGAGTGGTTAATGGGGACGGACTGTAAATCCGCTGGCAATGCCTACGCTGGTTCAAATCCAGCTCGACCCAAAATAATTTATAGAAAAAAAGTTGCCGTTTATTATGTCAAACATTTTTAACAATATAAAAAAAAATGCATTTATCTAATGGGATTGTAGTTCAATTGGTTAGAGTACCGCCCTGTCAAGACGGAAGTTGCGGGTTCGAGCCCCGTCAATCCCGACTCTAAAAATAAAAAAAACTAAGTTGATTAAAATTTGAATATAAATTAATCAATTTAGTTTTTTTTAATTTGAAGATATATAGAATCTATCTATATTATATATAGATAGATTCTATATATCTTCAAATCTTATTTGTTTATTGTTTTGTTTCATTAATAATAGTTTCTATTTCATTTTCAAAAAGCCACCCTTTTTTTAATAAAATTTTTGTCATTTGATTTAGTAATTTTTTATTTCTAATAAAAAAATGCAATAAATATTCATAACTTTCTAAAAGTGTTGTATAAATAAAAGAATCATTTAATAATACACTATTAATTTTAAGCCATTTTTTGCGATGAGTTAATAACTCAAAGCGAAAAAACTTTTCAGGAGAATTTTCAATCAACCAACGTTGATATAAATAAACCGGAGTAAAAATTTGAGGGCGTTTTAATTGAATACTAATATGTTCAATACGTCTTAATGTATCAATATTTTGTTTTTCATTAATAGGTAATTGACTCCACCAACGAATAGATAATTTACTAATTAGATCTTTATTATATCCACGACAAAGAAAAAATTGTTTAATTTTTTGACTTGAACGAGATCTTTCTCTTTCTCTTCGAGCTCCATAAGTAACATAAAGTCTTCTTAACATTTCTTCATCTACAAAAAATTCTCGACGTGAAAATACAAAATGACGGGTTTGAAAAAATAAACCTATTGGATCCCAAAGAATTCGTTTTCCAATAAATAATCTCGGCTTATTATATAATTGATATTCCATTGGAAATTGTTCTGATAATAGAAAAAAACCTAAAATTTCAAATTGTTCTTCTAATAATATTTCTTCGAATTGAGATTCTAACTCTTGTACATTTCTTCTTCGTATTCTCGGTAAAATTCTTTCATAAAGAAGTTGTTCTTTTTTTTTCTTTTCTAAAAATTGTCCATAATTATTTTTTTTTTGTAAATTACCAGAAAAAATATATTCTTTTTTTTTTGTAAATCCAAATTGATAAGAAAATTCAAAATCATTCGGTCTTTTAATCCAATCAAATAAATTACTACGAAAAAAACTCAAACGCCAAAATCGAGGTGACCAAGAAGTATTTTTAAACTCATAATTTTTTTTTTTATTCAAACTTATTTGTTGAGAAAGTGACGATTTATATTGTAAATCGTTTTGAGTGTAAATGAATTTTTTATTTGCTATAGCAAAAATTCCATTTTGCATAATATTCATAGAGTTTTTTGTTGGAAATTCAATAATTTTATTTTTTTTAGAATTAACAACATTAGTTTTACAGATTTCTAACCATGGAAATTCAGAAAATAAACTTTCTAAAATACTAAAGGCTAAAGTAAAATCATTTTCAACTAACTTATCAATAGGAAGTAAATTTTCTGCTTTTTTTTCTAATAAAAACCACGAATCTCGAGCAGCTGTGCCAGCTAAACAAGCTAAAATATGAGTTAAAATTGTTAACTCTTTTATAATGGATTCATCAATAGAGGGTTCTAAATACCATTTAGATAAGTAATAAAAATTTTTTTTCCATAAAAAATTTCCAATATTTAACAAATTCATACTAGAGCTTTTAATTAAAATATTTTGTATAATAGTTTTTCCTACTTTATAAATAATTATTTTAAATATTCTATCAAAATTTAATTTATTATTTGTATAAGTTAAACCAAAAATTTGTCTATGAAAAGCTAATTTTAAAGTATCAGTGTCAATAACTGATCTATTTTTTGTAATACTTATTAATAAAACTTCATTTGTCAATGCTGATAAATCTCTTAAATTATAGCCCATAGTTCGCGATCCAAATTCATTGAAAAAAAACAGATTTTCTTTTAATTGAAAATTTTTTTTTTTTAAAAGAAGGGGAAATTGTTTTTTTCTTTGAGAAATATTAAATAATCGAACATTAATTATTTTATCTAATCTATTTGGAGAAATTAAAGCTGGATCTACTTTTTTAGGGAGATGAGTTGACCCAATAACAATTATATTATTTTTTTTAGTTTTACTAAAATCTGTCTGAAAATATTTTAACAAAATACCAAGCAAAAAGGTTGGATCAGATTCTACATTTTGCGTTAAACGATTTACATTTAATTGATGAATATTTTGAATCCATATTATACAAGGTGACATTTTTTTGGCAAAATCTAAAGTAAGATTTAGCCTACGTAAACTTTCAATTAAAATATTCATCCAACTTTCTGTTATAACATCAGGTTTATTATATAATAGTTTGTTTATCGAAATTTTGAATAACGGAACATAAGATTCTGCTGCTAAATTCTTAATTAAATAAGATCTTCCAGTTTCTATTGGACCTATTAATAAAATTCCTTTTGAATAAGATAATCCAAATTGCAATGGAACGGGTATATTTTGAAAACCTAATTCAATATTATTTGTTTGTCGTAATTTTTGTGAAGAAAAAATTTTATGCCAAAAAGAAAAAACAATCCATTTATTCGCTAAGTCTAATGAATTATTAATTAAATTTTTTTGAAAAAATTGAGCTAAATATTGAAAATATAAAAGTCCTTGTTGATTTGTTATCTGATAACCAAAATAAGAAGTAAAAAATTGTTTATTTGAATTCAATTCAAATTCATAATTTTGAATTTTGTTATTTGTAATTAAAGATTGAACTAATAATTTACGTTTTCTACGAGATAGATCTAAAGTTTTATTGTTAATTAACCATTTTTTTAAATTTTTTTTTGTTAATAAATAAAATTTAATATTTGTAATATAATGTGTTAAATTTTGAAAAAAATAACTTAATAAATTTTCTGTTTTATTTAAGGCTGTTTTATTACGACGAGTTAATTTTGTAAAATAAAGACTTCGCGAACGATCTGTTAAATATTGAATTATTTCAAAATTTTTCCATAAATTAAAACAATCAGAACCTATAAAAATTGAAAAAATTTTTTGATAATAGAAAAAAAGAAATATAACTAAACTAAAAATAACCCAATATAAATTATTACAATTATTTATTAAATTAAAATCAGACCATAAAAAATTTAATAGATAATTTTTTTTATAATTAATTTCATTAAAAAAACGTAAATTCCATTTCAATTTAAAATTATCAAAAGATAACGTTTTGAAGGAAATTTTTTTTGATTTCAAAAAAAACTTGAAATTTTTTTCAAGAATTTTTTGTTTTTTAAAATATTCAAAAACATCGGTAATTTGAAAAAAAGCTTCTTGAATTATTTGTAATAATATATCTGTGTTATATTCCCACCATTCCAAAGTAAAAAACCATGAATTGTTAGTCTGAAATAAATTATTTTTTTCTATTATTTTATTTTTTTGATAAGAAATATTTTTATTATGATAATAATTATTTTTTTCTATTTTGTTTTGAAATTTATAGTTTAAATTTTTGGAATAAAAAACAAGTTCACTAATCCACTGAAAAGTTTTGTAATTATTTTTATTTAAAATGTTTAATAATTGAAAAATGAATCTTTTATAAGAAAATTTATTATAACTATTATTTAAATTTAAACTTTTGAAATAAGTTTTTTTTAATAAACTTTTTTTGAAATAATTTGGGTTATTTAAAATAATTTCAATGTTTTTTTCTTTTTGTTTTAAAAAATGAAAATTAAAAATATTATCAAAAAATAAAATTTTTGTTTTATCAAAAAATTTATATGAATTTTTAACTAATAAAACAGTGGATAATTGAGATTTAATAAAAAAGTTATTATTTTTTTTTTCAATTAAAGATTTTATTTCATTAACTAATAAAAAATTTTTTTTATCTTTTAGAAAAATTTTTAATAATCGTAAATATAATAAATTATTATTTTTAAGAGTTTTTTTTTCTAAATGAAAAATAAATCGATTATTATAATTTAATTCAGGATCTTGTAAGAAATCTATAAAAGTTAAAGTTTTTGTTTTTTCAAAAAAATTTTGTAATAGTTGCCTATTTTCTATAGGATTAAATAAAATTTCTTTATCTTTATTTATTCTATAATAAAGATATTTTTTTAAAAATCTCATTAAAAAATCATTGTTAATTTCAGAAATAAATAACTCTACAAGAAAAACGTTAAATTCTTTATCATTAAAAGAAAAAGTAGTTGTTAAATTTTCATTAATAAAATAAGAGTTTTTAAAAATTTTAGTTTTTTTTTTATTTTTAGAATAAAAAAAAGGAGAAAAACAATTTAAAATATTTTGAGTTTCGTGAAAATTTAATTGAATTTTTTTTAATTTATCAAAAATTACTGTAATTATATTAAAAGATTTTTTATTAAAAAAAAAAGTTTCCAAAATATTGTTTTTTGAAAAAGAAAAAAATTGAATATTTTTTTTATTCCAAATAATTTTATTATATTCATTCTTAGAAATAACTAATTTAGTTGAAATTTTTTTCCAAGTTATTAATTTCTTATTTAGTAAATTTTTATTTAAAAAATATTTATTTTGTAAAAAAAAATTTTTTTTACTTGAATTGTAAAAACTTACTATTTTTATGTTTGGATTAAATTGAATATTTTTTTTTCTTTTTTTTATAATTTTTTCTAAACTAGTAAAGTTAAAAAAAATATTCAATTTTTTATATTTGTAATATTGAAAATAAAAAAAATGAAAAAAAGCCTCATTTAATTTTTTATAAAACAAAATATTTTTTTTCTTTAAATAATAATTTTGTTGAAGTATTTCAAATGCAGGATTTAATAAAAAAGAATAACTTGACACAAATTGTTGTGATGAATAATTTTTTATTTTCCATAAATTAATGAATCGAAAATTATCATAACTTTTTATTTTGTTTAAATAAATTATTTTTTGTTTTTTTTTATTAATAGTCTTTACTAAAATATTATTAATAACAAATTTATTATCAATTTCATTTATTGATAATATCTCAAAAAAAGCATAAAAAATTGATTTTGAAAAGTTATTTATTTCTATTTTCTTTTCTTTTGAAAAAACATTAGTTATAACATCTTTACTATTTTTTTTTACTAAATTTTTATTAAAAGATTTGAAATTATTTTGTTTCAAAAATAAAACAAACTGATTTGAAATACTTGAATAATTTAAAAATGATTTTAGAAATGGTTTATTATTGATATAATAGTTTTTTTTTAACCAATCAAAAACGAAATTATTTGAATCAAAATCAAAAATAGTATTAAAATTCAAAATAGAATTGAATTTTTTATAATAAATATTATTAAAAAAAGATTGTTTTATTATTGTTTTGGATTTTGTTCCTTCATATAAAATATATTTAGAAAATTGATAGATATAATCTGAAAAAAGTTCTTCAATTTTAATATAAATTTCAGAATTATTTAAGTCATTAAATTTATTAAAAAGTAAACAGTCCTTTTTATATGATTGCCAAGTAACAAATTCAATATAATTTTTAAAATATAGATTTCCTTTTATTTTTAATAAAAAAAACGATTCAATAAGTTTTTTATCTGATTCATTAAAATTTTGTAAATTTTTAAATATTTTTTTGTTAACCCATGGAAGTTTTTTATTTAATATACAAGATATATCTAAAAAACTAAAGTTTTCCAGACAATTTGGTTTTATTTGTAAATTATTATTGTTTGGCTTAGATAAAAATTCAACTTCAAATAAAAGTTTTTCACAAAAAGACAAAAAAACTTCAAAACCAATATTATTTTTAGTATATTTAGAATTTTTTATATCAATGTTTAATTGGTTTGTAAAAATGGAATCAAAATAGTATTCCCAATTGTTATTAGAATATATTTTATGATTAATATAAAATTCAAAAAAATGCTTTAATTCATCTATGGTTTTTTGTTCTAATACAATTTTGAGTTCAGACAAAGATTCTTCGGATATTTTCCAATTAGATTTAATTTGTTCTAAAACCAAAAATTTCCACCAATCAAGATTGAAATTTTCTTTTTCTTTTAAAATCAAACGAAAATCATTTAAATTTAACAATGAATTTTTATACCATTTTTTTTTTTTTAAAGAAAAAAAGTTATGTAAAAAAATATCAAATTTTGTATTTAAAAAGCAGAAGTTTTTTTTTAAAATACTTTTATTGTTTTTTTCAATAAAATTTTGTTTTTGAATTTTTAGAAAATCAAAATTTTGTTGTTCAACAATATTTTTATTAATTAATATATATACAAAAAAAGGTAATGTTAAAAAAACTAAAATATTAAGTAAAAATTTTTTTTTTTTTTTTGAATTGTATAAATCGCGAAGAAATAATGAAGTAAGAATTTGAAAATCCAACAAAGTACTAAAATTTCGTTTATTGGAAAATATTGCAATTAACAATCTAATTAAACTCCATTTTGTGTATCGATTTCCTAAATTTTGAATTTTTTGTATTTCATCTAAATCTAAATTTTTATATAAATATTTTTTTTTTGGTAATTTTTGTTTCATTTTTTTACAACAGTTACATAAGACTTTACTAATAAATATATTTTTTTATAAAAAAATAAAAATACAATATATCTAAAATTTTATTTCATATTTTCTTTTTTAGAATTTTTACAAAATAGAAAAAAAGAAAAATAGACTATTTTATGTCATCTTCATTATAATGACATAAACAAACTCTTACGTCAACTAAAAAATAAAAAAAGAAAATTGTTATTGGGCGAACGACGGGAATCGAACCCGCGCGTAGAGGATCCACAACCCACTGCCTTAATCCACTTGGCTACGTCCGCCCTTTTTTTTTGTTTCTATTAAAAAAAGAAATAATGACCTTTAAGATTTCAAGTCTCAAAGGCCATTATTTTCTAGTTTTTTCCTTCTTAAAAATTTTTAGTTTTTTAATTTCTGACTAAAATAACAAATATTATTTATTATTTTTGTAACCTTTTATAGGATATTAACCGTTTACAGCAGGAGCTTCAACAGCAGCTAAGTCTAGAGGGAAGTTGTGAGCGTTACGTTCATGCATAACTTCCATACCAAGGTTAGCACGGTTGATAATATCAGCCCAAGTGTTAATTACACGACCTTGACTGTCAACAACAGATTGGTTAAAGTTAAAACCATTTAAGTTGAAAGCCATAGTGCTGATACCTAAAGCAGTAAACCAAATACCTACAACTGGCCAAGCAGCCAAGAAGAAATGTAAAGAACGAGAGTTGTTAAAACTAGCGTATTGAAAAATTAATCTACCAAAGTAACCGTGAGCAGCTACAATGTTGTAAGTTTCTTCTTCTTGACCAAATTTGTAACCTGCGTTAGCAGACTCATTCTCAGTAGTTTCACGGATTAAACTTGAAGTTACCAAAGAACCATGCATAGCGCTGAATAGAGAACCGCCGAATACACCAGCTACACCCAACATATGGAATGGGTGCATAAGGATGTTGTGTTCAGCTTGGAATACAATCATGAAATTGAAAGTACCAGAGATACCTAAAGGCATACCGTCTGAGAAACTTCCTTGACCAATAGGGTAGATCAAGAAAACAGCAGTAGCAGCAGCAACTGGAGCTGAATATGCAACAGCAATCCAAGGACGCATACCTAAACGGTAGCTAAGTTCCCATTCACGACCCATGTAGCAAGCTACACCAAGTAAGAAATGAAGAACGATAAGTTCGTAAGGACCACCGTTGTACAACCATTCATCAACAGAAGCAGCTTCCCAAATAGGGTAGAAGTGTAAACCGATAGCTGCAGAGGTAGGAATAATAGCACCAGAAATGATGTTATTTCCGTAAAGAAGAGAACCAGATACAGGTTCACGGATACCGTCAATATCTACAGGAGGAGCTGCAATAAAAGCAATAATGAATACTGAAGTTGCTGTTAATAAAGTAGGAATCATCAATACACCAAACCATCCAATGTATAAACGGTTTTCAGTGCTAGTAACCCAATCGCAGAAGCGACCCCAAATGCTTGCGCTTTCGCGTCTTTCTAAAGTAGCGGTCATAGTAAAACTTGGTTTTTAAAGTAATTAAGAGTTTCCCAAATATTTAAACTTGTTAACTTATAGTATTACACATAACATATGATTATGTCAACTAATATTCAAATATTTCCTAAAAAAGAAAGAAATTTTATTAAAATCAAAAAAATGGGTTGCCCGGGGCTCGAACCCGGAACTCGTCGGATGAAGTAGATCAATAATTTTTTTTCAATAAAAAAAAATAATCTCTTCCCAAACCGTACTTGCAATTTTTACTGCATACGGCTTTCTCTATGTTTTTTTATTCTTTTAATAATTTACTTTTTTGTAATGAATGTGCTAAATAATTTACTTGAATAATATTGAAATACCAAAAATTTTTTTTGTAAGGATTTTTATTAGAAAAATTTAAAGAAATTAATTTTGTTTTATTAAAAAAAATAGAACTTGTTAATAAATTTGAACCATATTTTTTCCAAACAGTACGTATTGTGCTTTTATGTTTGCATGCTAATGTTTTAGCACAAGAAAATCGGAAAATATATTGTAATTGATATAAACCTTTTTTATTAATGCATCCACTATAATAACTAAAAATATGTTTTATTATTTGATCAAATCGTTCAAAAATCTCATTATCTGATAATGTTGTCCAAGATAATTTGCAAAGTGGACGTCCTAAAACATCACAAAATTTTTCTTTTGCTAAAAGTCTAATTAAAGGTATTATTGGAATAATACTACAAAATTCTTTTTGAATTAAATTAACATTTGTTAATAAATTTATTATTTGAATTTGAATTAAAATAATTTGACTCTCAATACGAAACATATAGCCTAAAAAAGATAATGAGTTTTTATAAAAATTTTGAATTAAAATTCTAGAAGATTTAAACCAAACATTAAAATATTTTTGCCAAAAAATAAGAAAAAAATCTTTCCAATTTTCCAAAATCAAAATATTTATACCATTTAAAGTAATAATCAAATTATTTTTATATCGTATATAATGAATGGAACTTATTTTTTTTACAATTTTTTTTTCAATCGGTTTTTTAGATTTTTTTAATATATGCTTTATTTTTTTTATAGAATTTGTTTTATCAATAAAATTCCAAAAAAATACTGACTCAAATTTATAAAATTTTTCCCAAATATCATTTAAAAGATATTCAAATTCGTAAATATAAAAATTCCATAAAAAACAAAAAAATTGATTTTTTTTCAAATAAAAAAAATTTTCTATATTCAAAATATTTAAACATTTATTTTTATATAAAAGAATTCGCAAAAAATGTAAAAATGGAATATCTTGAATATGCCGACGAAAGATTCTAATTAGAATTTCAGGGTGAAAAAAATAAGGTATTGTAATATCTAAAAAATAATTTGAATTATAAATCCTATGTTCCATAAAAGAAAATATAGAATGAATAGACTGATAACTTTTTATTTTGTTTTTTATAAAAGATTTTTTTGATTCAAATGTAAAAATATTATCAAAAATAATAACTATAACTTCTTTGATATTTACAAAATTTTTTTTGTTAGAAAAAATAAATAAAAAATCAAATTGACGTATTTTTTTTATAAGGCGTTTTATTTTCAAAAAATTAAAATTATTTTTTAAACCAAAAAAAAAAATTTTTATAATTTGTTTTATTTATAAAACGATTATATGCAATTCCATAAAAATTTTCCTGAAAAAAAAATATATATATATATGGTTTATTCCAAATTTTTTTTTGTTTTTCAAAAGTAGGCAAAACTTTTTTTATAGTTCTCATTTCATTATTTTGTAAAATATAAAAGAATAAACACATAGTACAATCTTTTAAACAAAAAAAAACATTTTTTTGAATTGATTGTTCTCCTGACTTAATAAAATTTTATATTAATCAGCATGCTGGTTATTTCTAGACACATTTAAAAAAGTGTTTAGGATTCATTTTTGGTAAAAAACCTAAAAAAGTAATAGGAATTTTTCTCATATATTGACTGTTTAAAAATCTTTTAACAATTTTTTAAATAAATAAAGAGAATATTTCAAAAATTTGAAACAGAAGCTGGTTCTTCTTTTACCTATGATTTAAGCAATTTAGCTTTATCCATTAACTTTAATTGACTTATTCTATGAAATTTTATTTAATTAAAAAAAATAAACGACATGCTATTTTTTCTGTAAAGTTTCCTTTTAAGATTAGTCGTAGTTTTACAAACCTTGTCAACGGTATGGATGAATTTTTGATTTCATCTAAATGTGTAAAAATCCAAGTCGCACTTAAAAGCCGAGTACTCTACCATTGAGTTAGCAACCCTAAAATAAATTTTGAATTTGAAAAAGGATCAAAAAATAAAAAACATCAACACAATTATATGTATGTGGATTAGTATTGTCAATTCTATTTTAATTAGATTCAAACTAAAAACTTTACTTTATTTTTTGATCCATTTTTTTAAAAATGGAAAAATATTTGAAAAATTTACATTATTTATTTTTGGAAGAAAAAAAACTAAATAAATATATAAAAAAATTATAAAAAATGGATAATAAAAAAACAATTGTACAAAATAAAAAAATGAATTCATTAAAATCTCCTTAAGTTTGATAATAAATTGAAAGTGCATAAACTTTTGATTTAAAAGTTTATGCACTTTCAATTTTAAAATTTTGAAAGTAAAAAAAGCTTGCAAATAAAAAAGAATTATTTAGTAAAACTGAAACTTAAAAAAATTTATGCACTTAAATCTTCTTTAGCTGCATACATAACCTCAACAGTAATTTTTGTAATATTATTTTGTCGTGCAAATTTTTCAGTATTTCGTTTTATTTTTCCTCTTACAAAACCTGGTATTTTATTTAACTCTAACTGACTTTCAGAATTCCAAGTTAAATCTGTATCTGTAGATAAAGATTTAGTAATAACTTCTTTAGTATCATGTCCACCAAAAATTTCTAAAAGATGGTCTTCCATTCCTAAAGTAAATGAATTATAAACTAAATCTGCTATTTGATTAGTACCTTCATAGCCTAAAAAAGGTCTATAACCTAAAGGAAAGTTTTGAATATGAACTGGTGAGGAAATTACTCCACAGGGAATATCAAGACGTTTACCAATATGACGTTCCATTTGAGTACCAAAAATAGCAGATGGTTCTATACGAGCAATCATATCTCCGACTTCTGTATGATCATCGGTAATAAGTATTTCATCACAAAAATTTTGAACTTGTTCTTTAAACCATTCTTCATCATGTTTACAATAAGTTCCAGTACAACTAACACGAATTCCCATCTCACAAGCAAGAATTTTTGTAATTGAAGCAGCATGTGTTGCATCACCAAAAACAACGGCTTTTTTTCCTGTTAAATTTTGACAATCAATTGATCTTGAAAACCAAGCAGCTTGTGAAATAAATCTAGTTTGCTCATCAATATAAGGTTCAAAATCAAATTTTTTTCCTAATAAAATAGGAGACCATATATTAACTTGTTTTTGTATTTGTCTAATACAATTAGCTATATCTACAACTCCCATAGGGGTTGTAGATATATACGGCATTCCAAATTCTTTTTCTAAATATAAAGCTGTCATTAATCCTACTTCACGATAAGGTACTAAGTTAAACCAAGCTTTTGGCAATTCATGAAGATTTTCTACAAAACCCCCTTCAGGAATTATTTGGTTAATCATAATTCCTAAATCTTGTAATAAACGTTTTAATTCACGACAATCATGTTGATTATGAAAACCTAATGTAAATATACCAATAATATTTGCTGATGGTTTCTCTGTTAAAGATAAGTTTAAATTTCCTTGTCTATGAGCTTTTTCTAAATAATAACGTACTACTTGTTCTAATGTTCTATCAGCAGCTTGAAGTTCATTAACTCGATAATGATTTACATCTGCAAGAATTACATCAGAATCAGAACTCATAGAAGCTCTATTTACAAAATTTTGTAAATCTTCTTGCAAAATACTAGACGTACAAGTAGGGGTTAATACAATTAAATCAGGGTGTTCTTGTTTATCTTTTTTAGTAATATTATCAACTACTTTTTCTTGAGATCCACGAGCTAATACATGACGATCAACTATACTAGCAGTTACAGGAGTAAAATCTCTTTCTCGCTCTAACATAGAACGCATAACATTAAAATAATCATCTCCTAAAGGAGCGTGCATAATAGCATGTACATTTTTAAAAGAACTAGCTACTCGGAGAGTTCCAATATGAGCAGGACCAGCGTACATCCAATAAGCTAATTTCATGAATTAAAATATCCTTACTTTCAATAATCTATTTTTATATTTTACAACATAGAAAAATCCCTTGCCATATTTATCTTATTGTCATAATATAAATAAAAAATACAATATATTAGATTATTTTTTTTTTAGTAATTTTTAGAAAAATTGAAAAATATAAAAGAATTAATAAAAAATCTGGGACGGAAGGATTCGAACCTCCGAGTAACAGGATCAAAACCTGCAGCCTTACCACTTGGCGACGCCCCATATCTATTTAATTCTAGTAAATCATTATTTTTTTTATTTTGTCAATCTATTTATTAAAAATAAAAAAATTATAACCTCTTTAAAGCTCAAAAAACTTGTAGTAAGATGTACCTAAGAGTTTATACTATATATATTAAGTTTTTTTCTCTTCTATTTCACTTTTGTAATAATATTTATTGGAGAACTAAAAATTTAGTTATGTTTAATATTTATTTAGAAAATGCGTTTTATTTAAATGGTATCACTTTTGCGAAATTACCAGAAGCTTATTCAATTTTTGATCCAATTGTAGATGTAATGCCAATTATACCTTTGTTTTTTTTTCTTTTAGCCTTTGTATGGCAAGCTTCAGTAAGTTTTCGATAAATTCTCATTTTAAAATTTTTATTGTAATTTAAGTTTATAAAGCGGATGTTTAATTTCTATATAAAAGCATCCGCTTTATATTATATATAAAGTTAATAATAATTATTATTATTTTAGATTATAAAAAATTTATAAGACTTTGTTTAATTTATAGAAGAAATAGCAAAGTAATAATAAATTGCAACAATTTATAAAATTGCTTTAATTTCAATAATTAGGTTACCAAGGGTTCAAATCCCTTTTTCTCCATTTAAATTTAATGAAAAAAAATTTGTAAAATTTGAATTTTATTCTATTCTATTTCTAGTAATGATCCTGGAGATTATGTCATGCTTACTCTTAAGCTGTTTGTTTATACAGTGGTTATTTTTTTTGTTTCTCTTTTTGTTTTTGGATTTTTATCTAATGATCCAGGACGTAATCCTGGGCGTAAAGAATAAAACATTTCATTTTTAAACGGAGAGAGAGGGATTCGAACCCTCGGTACAAAAAGCTTGTACAACGGATTAGCAATCCGCCGCTTTCGTCCACTCGGCCATCTCTCCAAATATAAAAATTTATTTGTTTTTGAATAAAAATAAAAAATTGTATATATATACAACATATAATATATTAATTATACTATAAAAAAAATATTTATTTCAATCTTTTTTTTTTATTCAAATGATTTGATTTGATGGAATACATTATAATATATATATATATATATATATATATATATATATATATATATATATATTAAATTTAACAAAATTATTTTTTTTCAAAATTGAAATTTTAATGATTTAAATCATTTATTGATATAACTCTTTCCCTAGTCTTAAAGCTAAAATACTAGTTATAAATACACTTAAAAGAATTACAATAATTTGACTATCTGAAATTGAGCTCATTATTTTTTCTCCTTAATCATTAAAAAATAAAAAAAATATATATATAATACAATTAGTCATTAATTCAAAATTATATTTTTCTTTTTTGTTAGTATGAAATTAATTTTGAATAAAGAATATCGTCTTGTTATTATTGTACTGATCTCAGTTTATTATCGCTATAGATTTTTTTATTGTTATTTTAAGTCTACGCTAATAAAAAAATTTTTTGTAAAAAATTTAGAATTGTAAAAAAAAAAGAGAGGTTAAACCAGAATGAATTTAGAAGTTATTGCACAGCTTACTGTTCTGGCTTTAATAGTTGCATCAGGGCCATTAGTTATTGCTTTATTAGCAGCTCGTAAAGGTAATTTATAATTTTTTTGATTTTCCATCTCCGGAAATAATACATATTTTGTAAATAATCTAATTCCGGGGATGGAGTTAAATAATATGATAAAAAACCTAAAATATAGTATATAATAATTATATAGCGGGTATAGTTTAGTGGTAAAAGTGCGATTCGTAAAAAAAAAAAGTTAAAGGATCATAATTTCTTTTTTATAACTTTATTTCTTAATAAATTTTTTAATTATTAATATTAATGTCTTGTTAATAAAAGCATTATTCCTTAAAAAAAAGCGGAATATTTCAAAATAAATTTTTTTGATTTGCTAAAAATCTATGGAAAGAAATCAAAAATCAATTTTTTCATCATAACTAAATCTTCAAAATTTTGATGCAATAATAGTTATTATTTAAGTAATTTTAGTTTGCTAAAATTATTAACATTATAAAAAACTTGGTGAAAAAAATTTTTCTAAAGATTACAAACAAATAGAAATAAAGAACGAAGTAATTGGAAAGTTTTTAATTTAAACTTGTTTATTTTATCTTTCTAAAAGGATCATCTAATAAAGTATTTTTTATATAAAAATGTAAAAAAAAAAATAAACATAGATGTTATAAAAATGTGTAAAAAAAATAAAATTTTATTTTTTGAATTATTTACACATTTTTATAAAGGAGCCGAATGAAACAAAACTTTCACGTTCGGTTTTGAATTAGAGGCATTTTTTATAAATGTCGACTATAACCCTTAGCCTTCCAAGCTAACGATGCGGGTTCGATTCCCGCTACCCGCTTTTCTAAAAAAGAATTTGAAATGATAAACTTAAAAAAATTTATCATTTCAAATTCTCTTTTAAGCGTCCATCGTCTAAAGGATAGGACAGAGGTTTTCTAAACCTCCAGTATAGGTTCGAATCCTATTGGACGTAATTTTTCAAACTAAAAAAACTTTTATTCATTTTAATTAATATTAAACATAAACAAAAGTTTTTTTATTTTTCTTCTTGAAATAAGAAAAGTTCGATATGTTCAGTTATAGCTTCTTTTAAAAGATTTTCTGCTTGTTCTGTAAAAACTTTAGTAGAACGAATAATTTCCGCAAATTGTGGTTTATTAGTTACTAAGTATTCACGTAATTGAATTAAAAATTTTTTAACTTGTCCTGTTTCTAATACATCTAAGTAACCATTAACGCCAGTATAAATAGTAGCTATTTGTTCTTCTACACTAAGAGGCGCTGATTGAGATTGTTTAAGTAATTCACGTAATCTTTGACCTCGGGCTAATTGGTTTTGAGTAGCCTTATCAAGATCAGAAGCAAATTGAGCAAAAGCTTCCAATTCTGCAAATTGAGCTAATTCTAACTTTAATTTACCAGCTACTTGTTTCATAGCTTTAATTTGTGCAGCAGAACCAACTCTGGATACAGAAATACCTACATTAATTGCTGGACGAATTCCTGCATTAAATAAATCAGCTGATAAGAAAATTTGTCCATCTGTAATAGAAATAACATTTGTTGGAATATAAGCTGAAACATCACCGGCTTGAGTTTCAACAATAGGTAAAGCAGTCATACTACCTTCACCTAAGCTAGAGCTTAATTTAGCAGCTCTTTCTAAAAGACGAGAATGTAAGTAAAAAACATCTCCAGGATAAGCTTCCCTTCCTGGTGGTCTTCTTAATAAAAGTGACATTTGTCTATAAGCTTGAGCTTGTTTAGAAAGATCATCATAAATAATAAGAGTATGTTGCTTACGATACATAAAGTATTCAGCTAAAGCAGCTCCAGTATAAGGAGCAAGATATTGTAATGTAGCAGGCGAATTTGCAGTTTCAGCAACCACAATTGTGTATTCTAATGCACCACGATCTTCAAATGTATTAACTACTTGAGCAACAGAAGAGGCTTTTTGACCAATAGCTACATAAACACATACTACATTTTGACCTTTTTGATTTAAAATAGTATCAATAGCTACAGCTGTTTTTCCTGTTTGTCTGTCTCCAATAATTAATTCTCGCTGACCACGTCCAATTGGAATCATAGAGTCAATAGCAATAAGTCCTGTTTGCATAGGTTCATAAACAGAACGTCGAGATATAATACCTGGAGCTGGAGATTCAATTAGTCTAAATTCAGATGCTGGTATTTGACCTTTTCCGTCAATCGGTTGAGCTAATGCATTTACAACACGTCCTAAATAAGCATCACTAACTGGTACTTGAGCAATTTTCCCTGTTGCTTTTACAGAACTGCCTTCTTGTATAGTTAATCCATCACCCATTAAAACAGCACCGACATTATCTGATTCCAAATTTAAAGCAATTCCTACTGTACCATCTTCAAATTCAACTAATTCACCTGCCATAACTTTATCAAGACCATAAATACGGGCAATACCGTCTCCAACTTGAAGTACTGTTCCAATATTGACAATTTTAACTTCTTGATTATATTGTTCTATTTGTTTACGGATAATACTGCTAATTTCATCAGGTCGAATATTTACCATTAGCTTTTTTTAATTAATTTAAAAAAATAAAACTGATAAAAGTTACTCAATTGTACTTTCCATGGCTCTAAGTAAGCCAATATGATAATCAATCATACGTAAATGTAATTCACTATTTAAACGACTTTTTAATGTTTCTAAAGCTCGTTCTAAAGCCAGGCGCGAAACTTGTTGGCGAACTTGTTCAATAGCTCTCTGTTTTTCAAAACGAATAGTAGCATTTTTTGAATCTTCTAAGCGTTTAGAATCTTCATCAGCTGCATTAATTAAATCTTGTTTTTCTTTTTCCATTTGAGATAATCCATTTATTCGGATATCATCTGCTTTTTGTTTTGCTTGTTGTAACCGAGTTCGAGCTTGATTAAGCTTATCAGTAGCTTCTTTATATCGCTCTTCTGCATCTTGAATAGTGTTTAGAATGGTCAGTTTACGGTTATTTAATAGATTATTTAATGAAAGTAGATTATATATATTTTTTTTATAATCTCTTCCCAAACCGAACATGAACTTTTCAATTCATTCGGCTTTCTTGTTCAGTTTTTATAATTTGACTGAACTTATCTTCTTTTTTTATTTTCGTTTTTTACGTAAAATAATTGTTGATGATTCTTTTGACAAAAATATTAAAACTTGTCAGCAAGATTGTTTTTTTATAAATTATAAATTATAAATAGGTCGTCAATTCAGCACTTAAAAAAATTTAAGGGAAGATTATCAAAATTTAATAAAATTTAAGTTTATTAACTTCTATAATTTAATTGATATGAGTGTTATATATCAAAAATATCTTCAACCATGCAAAAAGCTTGGTGGGATAAAGAAAATCCCAACTGTGCTTAGACTTCAAGCAGTTTAGCTTTAACCATTTTTTTTCCTTTCCCTTCTCAAAATGAATTTTTTGAGTTTACGAAATGCTATTGTTCTTTTGAGTTTTTTAACCAAAAGTTATTCGTTAGGCTTATATACTTTTTTATTTAAGTATTATTGGATTATTCCAATTTTTTATTCAAATATTCAACCCGCACACACTCCCTTTCCAAAATACACTAACAACCCAAGTACTACGCCTAAGTTGATTAAATTTGTTTCTAATAAGTTTGTATTTAATCCAAAACTTCCAGCTATAGTCCAAAAATTTGAGGAAATAACAAAATCAGTCCCATTTTCCATGCTGTCCTCTTTTTTTCATTATTATATTATTGAAAATTATGGAGTTTTTTGTTTACTCAACAGTTTTTTTCATTTAAAAATTTGCATTTAAAAAAAATTTTTGCTTTTTTTTATTTTTAACACAAAAAAATGTTAAATATAATTTAATTGTTATTAATTTTTCTTTCTTTTTTTGAAGAAAGAAAAATTAATAACAATTATTTATTCAAAAATTCAAATTATTAAACAAATGGATTTGCAAATAAAAGTGCTAAAGCTACAACTAATCCATAAATGGTTAAAGCTTCCATAAAAGCTAAACTTAAAAGTAAAGTACCTCGAATTTTACCTTCTGCTTCAGGCTGTCTTGCAATACCTTCTACAGCTTGGCCTGCTGCAGTGCCTTGACCAATCCCAGGTCCAATAGAAGCTAGGCCTACAGCTAATCCAGCAGCAATAACAGAAGCAGCAGAAATCAAGGGGTTCATGATAATCTCCTTTAACTAAATTTGCAAAAAAGATTTTATTAAAAATCTATTTCGTTGCTTACTAAAAATTTTTATAAAAATATTTTAATTAAAGCAGTTAATAACTCAAAGTGTCTCTTTTTTAAGTGTTAGTATCACTAAATATTTTTTTTAATTTCAAATACTAAATTTTTAAAAGAAAAAATTCAAATATCTAATTACCAATAAAAAATTTTGTTAGTATGTTGATATTTATAAAAATAAAAAAAAAAGATATATATCTTTATTTAAAATATCTAACTATATATTATAAAATTCAAAATCAAATGAAAACAATCATATTATATATATTTTTTTAATATACTTGTTTTTCTTTATAAAAAAATGTTATTAATGATGCCCTTCCATAGATTCGCCTATATAAGCTGCTGCAAGTGTGGCAAAAATTAAAGCTTGAATAGCACTAGTAAACAATCCTAAAAACATCATAGGTATAGGAACTACTAAAGGTACTAGAGAAATAAGTACAGCAACAACTAATTCATCAGCTAAAATATTCCCAAAAAGTCGAAAACTTAGTGATAAAGGTTTAGTAAAATCTTCTAAAATATTTATCGGTAAAAGTACTGGGGTTGGTTGAATATATTTACCAAAATAACTTAATCCTTTTTTATGTAAACCAGCATAAAAATATGCTACAGATGTAAGTAAAGCTAATGCAACAGTAGTGTTAATATCATTTGTTGGTGCAGCAAGTTCTCCGTTAGGGAGTTCAAAAACTCGCCAAGGAAAAAGAGCACCAGACCAATTAGAAACAAAAATAAATAAAAACATAGTTCCTATAAAAGGTACCCAAGGACGATATTCTTCTTCTCCTATTTGTGTTCTAGTCAAATCACGAATAAATTCTAAAACATATTCAACAAAATTTTGACCACCCATTGGAATTGTTTGTAAATTTCGAGTGGCTAAAACAGCCAAACTTAATAAAATAGCAATTACAATCCATGAAGTTATTAGTACTTGTGCGTGAACTTGAAAACTACCTAATTGCCAATAAAAATGTTGACCTACTTCGACACTTGATATTTCGTAAAAATTATTAAAAGTGCTAACCATTTCTGCAGTATGAGACATATTACTCCTTCAAAAATAAAATAAAAATACTAAAAGACAATTTTTTCGTATAAGAATAAATAAAAAAAGATTTGTTATTATTTTAATCTATTTTTTTATTAGAAAGTAGTAATGATTTTTTATCTTTTTTAATTTTTTATTGAATTATAACGTCCTTCACAAATAGCTAATGTTAATTTATTTAAAATCCATCTAATTGAAGCTCTAGCATCATCGTTGGCAGGAATTGGTATGTCTGTCATATCTGGGTCACAATCTGTATCAACTAAACAAATTGTTGGAATTCCTAAAGTAATACATTCTTGAATAGCTGTAAATTCTTTTTGTTGATCAATAATAATAACAATATCAGGTAAACTTGTCATGTATTTAATGCCACCTAAATACTTTTGTAAATGATCTAATTGTCTTTTTAAATTTGCTGCTTCTTTTTTAGGAAGTCGATTTATTGTTCCTGTTTTTTTTTTATTTTCTAAATCTTTAAATTTTTGAAGACGAGTTTCTATAGTGGACCAATTTGTTAACATACCTCCAAGCCATTTTTGATTTACATAATGACATCTAGCTTTTAATGCAGATGATTCGATTAAATCAGCTGCTTGATATTTTGTTCCTACAATTAAAAATTGTTTTCCTTTGCTTGACGCATTTGCAACTAAATCACAAGCTTCAGATAAAAATCGAGCTGTTTGAGTAAGATTTATTATATGAATACCTTTTCTTTCTGTAAAAATATAAGGTGCCATTTTTGGATTCCATTTTCTAGCTTGGTGACCAAAATGAACACCTGCTTCCATCATTTCTTCTAAATGAATATTCCAAGATTTTTGTTTCATTTTTTATTTTTATAATATTATTTATATTAAAAGTGTATATAAAATAGGTTTTACCTATATATCATATAATTTCTATTTTTTTTTAAATAGAAAAATTATTTTTGTTATTTTTAGAAATTGATTCTTTTAATACATTATGAATAATTTCTGTAGTAGGAAAAATAGAAAATGTGTCTTGATATAAAAAAACATTGTTAATTTTTTTAGTAAAAAATTCTTTTTTTTTTTTTAAATATATTTCTTTTTTTTTTTCTAAAGTTATTTGCCAAATAACTTCTTGTGATCCTGTTCCTGCTGGAACTAGTCCACCAAGAATAACATTTTCTTTTAAACCTTTTAACCAGTCAATTCGGCCTTTTAAAGCAGCTTTTGCTAAAACTCTTGTAGTTTCTTGAAAACTAGCTTCTGAAATAAAACTTTGAGTGTTTAAAGATGCTTTAGTTATTCCTAATAATATAGGTTTATAAGGAACTGCTTCTTCTAAAGCACGATTCATTTTTTGTGCTCTAGAAAATTCAATAAGTTCTCCAGGTAAAAAAACATTAGTCATTCCATCTTCTAAAGTTATTACTTTAGAAGTCATTTGCCGTACAATGATTTCTATATGTTTGTTTGATATTTGTACTCCTTGAGACTGATATACTTTTTGAATTTGATCAACCAAGTTTATTTGTCCTTGTTCCATACTAATTTTTGTACTTAAAAAAAACCCCCAAAGATTACCAATAAATTTGGTCATATCATTATTCCAATCTTCAAAACCATTTATTAAATTAATAGAAACTGAATTTATTGGACGTGCTTCTAGCAATTGCTCAACTTTTGGAAGACCTTGAATAATATCACCAGATTTTAATCTTTCATATATAAGTGTTATTAAAGTATCTCCTTCTTTAATAAATTCACCATAATTATTATGAATAGTAGCTCCGCCAGTTGCCAGATAAGGTTTAGCTAATCGAATAATAAAATAGTTTATATTTATACTTATAATTTGCCCAGATGGAAAACTTGTTTTATATTTAGATATCACAAAATTTTCGAAAAGCAATTGTCCAAGCTTTATAGTTTGAAAATCCTTTTTTTTCTTTAATAAAGAAAATAACGGAAAACACCAATTAAATAAATTATAATTTATATGTTTTCCTAAAATCAATTTATTAATTTTTTTAGATTCATCTATTAAATACCATTTTGGATTTTGACAAGTATGTTGAAATTTATTAATAATCGAATATTTATTTGATATTAATTTAGTATAATTAATTAAATAAAATGAACTAAAAGAATTTGTAACAATATTATGTAAATTACCTAAAAATCCTAATTTTTTGAATAAAAGAAGTCCTATAGAAAAATTTTTCTTTGTTAAATTTAATTTTTTTTTTTTATTCAAAATTTTCAAATTTTTATTAAATTCAAAAAATTTGGCAGTAGAAGTACTAGTATTTGTTTTTATTGAAATGTTTTTTGTTAATTTTTTTACTTGAAATGTTTTAACTAAATCTGATGAGGATAAAATAATAAAAGATTGCATTCCATTATTTTGATTACATATTGTTCGAATAACACCTTGTTTTGTATTTTTTAATTCATTTTTTGAAAAAAAATTATTATAATAATTTTTTTTTAAAACATTTTTTGAAATAGTTTTTTCTTTTTTTTTTTCTAAATTAGAATATTTTATTAAACTTAGTTGAAGAAAAGTTCTAAAATTATTTTTCGTTTTTATTTTTAAAAAAGAAACATTAGCTTTTTTAAAAAAATATTTTTTTTTCCAATGTACAAGTAAACAAGTTTGAATTAATTGAATGTTTTTTTCATTTATTATTTGAATTTGTTCGTCATCTTCGTAAAGAAGATAATTTATAGTTTTAATTTCTACTTTTTTATTTTTTTTTAATAAATCAAAAAGAGTTGATTTATTTAATTTTTTAGATATTTTATATTCAACTGCTGGTCGTATTAAAACGAACGGTTTTTCTTTAGAAGGCATAATCCATTGAAGATATGTCCAATTTTTACATTCAAATTCGTTAAAAAGTTTTTTTCCTGGTGGTATTAAAAGACTTATTTGTTTTGAAATTTTATATGTTTCATTTGGATAATATATGGTTCCAGGTAATATTTTTAACTCATAATTATTATTTCCTTTTTTTTGAATTTTTACTAATCCATTAGTATTACTTCGTATATTAGAAGTAATAAACGTACCTGCTTGAATAAATTTATTATTTTTTATAAAAACAGATGATAAAGATTGAGTTAAAATATATACTTCTTCAGGAATAAAGAAAAAATTGCCTTCTTTAACAATTGAATATCTTGGTCTAAATAATTTCGTTTGTGGATCTTCAAAATTAGTATTTTGATTAATTAAATCAACTTTAATATTACCATATTTTAAAATTCCTGAGTTTTTTACTTTATATGAAGGATCATCTAAAATTGCAAAAATCTCATTATTTTTTAAAACCCCATTTTTTTGTATTTTAAGAAATAATGGGCAAGTTAAATTTTTATTTTTTAAAAAATAAAAATTTTTATTTTTTTTTATATTATATTCTTGTAAAATGAAATTATAATTTTTTGAATTATTAATTTTATTTAATATATTATTTGTTAATTGGGATTTAATAAAAATTTTGTTTTTTTTATAAAGATAAAAATGAAAAAGAAAAAGATTTAATTGAGTTTTATTTTTTACAAAAGAAAATTCATTTTTTTCTTTTGTAAGAGAAATTTGAAAATCAATTTTATCTTGGTTTTTATAAAATAATACAGATAATTCATTGTTTTTATTATGAAAATTTCCTGATAATATCCATATATGACACGTTTTAAGTATAAGATGAATATTACTATGTATATATTCAGAAGCGTGACGTACTTTTGTACTCCAATGCATTTCGCCTTCTAAATTAGAATAAATATATTTTTGAACTTTTTCTTTAAAAGGTGATGTTTTAGCCCGAATTTCAGCAATAACTTGTTTGGATTCCACGTATTGATTATTTTGAACTAATAATAAACTTTTTGGGGGAATATTGAAGTTATGTACTTTATTTTTACTTTTAATTACTAAAAATAAATTAGTATGACACATCCACGCAGGATGTCCATGTCTTGTTCGTGTTGGATATACAAAATTTTCATTAAATGAAATAATTCCATTAAAAGGAGTTCGTACATGCTCTGCAATATCTCCTGTAAATACTCCACCAGTATGAAATGTTCGTAAAGTTAATTGAGTTCCAGGTTCTCCTATCGATTGTCCTGCAATGATTCCGACAGCTTCTCCCATTTCTATTAAATTTCCATGACTTAAACTCCAACCATAGCATAATTGACAAATCCAATTCATACTTTTACAAGTTAAAGGAGATCGTAGAAATATTTGTTTTGTTTTTAATGTTATTAATCTATTGGCTAAAAGTGCGCCGATATCTTGATTTCGTGGAGCAATACATCTATGATCTATATATATATTTTCTGCAATTACCCGCCCAATTAATTTTTGTTGAAAATTCTTTTTTTTTTCTGATAAATTATTGACATTTATACCATAAAGAGTACCACAATCTACTTTTCGCACAACAATATGTTGAACTACTTCAACAAGTCTTCGAGTAAGATATCCGGCATCAGAGGTACGTACTGCAGTATCTACTACTCCTTTTCGTGCTCCATAGCAGGAAATTATGTATTCTGTTAAAGATAAACCTTCTCTAAAATTACTTTGAATTGGTAAATCAATAATCTGACCTTGAGGATCTGACATTAATCCTCTCATCCCTACTAATTGATGAACTTGAGATGTGCTTCCTCGAGCTCCTGAAAAAGACATCATATGAACTGGGTTTAACGGATCTGTTATTCGAAAATTAGGATTCATTTCCTGTTTTAAATATTCACTTGTAGCATACCATGTTTCTATTAGTTGACGCAATTTTTCTACTGCGTGTAAACTTCCATAATTATGGTGTTTTTCTGAAAGATTACCATATTGTTCTGCATCTTCAATAAGCCAACTTTTGGAAGGTGCTGTTAAAAGATCATCAATACCTAATGAAATAGCCCCAAAAGTAGCTTGTTGAAACCCTAATGTTTTTAATTGATCTAAAATATGTGTTGTATATGTAATTCCAAAATGTGCTATTAATCTGCTTATAAGTTGTTTTATGGCAGTTCGATCCATAACTTTATTATAAAATATCAAATTGACTGGTTCTGCCATAATAAAAAACCTCTTGTTTTTATAAACATAAATAAACAATGAATTTAAGCCATTGAAATAATGGCTCCTTTTTTATCCATTTTTTTCAATTTTTTGCACAAATGTTTTTTGTTTTAGAGATGCTTTATAAGTACCTTGTATAGCTTCTTCAATTTGTTGATTAAAAAGAATACGCCCAGCTGTTGTACAAATATAAGTACTAATAATTTCTTGGTTTTTATTTTTTCTCAGTTGGTAATGTTCATAAATTTGAAAAGAATTTCCAAAAGGTTTATATTGAATTTCAATAGGTCCTTCTTGATTTAGTAAAGTTATTATTCGTAAATTTATTTGCCATCGAAGCCATAAGGAACTATGTAAATAAATCTGTTTTTGTTGAAGAGCTCGAAAAACAGTATCATAACTAGAAAAATAAGGTATTTGAGAAAATTTTTTTTTACTATCATATTTTTTTGATGGATTATATTTATTTCCATAAATACCTTGATTATTTTCAATTGTTAAAATATAAAGTCCAAGAAGCATATCCTGACTTGGCACAGAAATAGGTTCTCCTGTAGCTGGAGATAATAAATTTTTATGAGAAAGCATAAGTAAACGAGCTTCTGCTTGAGCTTCTAATGATAAAGGTATATGAACAGCCATTTGATCTCCATCAAAATCAGCATTAAAACCACCACAAACTAATGGATGTAAATGAATAGCTCGTCCATTTACTAAAATTGGTTGAAATGCTTGTATCCCTAATCTATGTAATGTTGGTGCTCTATTTAATAAAATAGGATGTCCTTGCATAACTTCTTGAAGTACTTTCCAAATAATAGGTTCTTTATTTTGAATCATAGTTTTTGCTGCTCTTAGATTAGGAGCAAAATTTCGTCCAATAAGACCTCGAATAACAAATGCTTGAAAAAGTTCTATGGCCATTTCACGAGGTAAACCACATTGATGCAACGGTAGAAAAGGACCTACTACAATAACAGATCTACCTGAATAATCAACCCTTTTTCCAAGTAAATTTTCACGAAATCTTCCTTCTTTTCCTTCAATTAAATCAGAAAAAGATTTGTAAGGTCTATTATGACTATCTTTCATAGGTTGTCCTCGAATACCATTATCGATAAGTGCATCAACTGCTTCTTGCACTAATCGTTTTTGGCAAACCACTAAACCTCCTGGCGTAGAACCACTTCGGGCTAAAAAATCAAGAAGAGTATTATTTCTATAAATAACTCTTCTATAAAGTTCATTTAAATCAGATGTTATTAATTCACCTTCGCCTAGTTCAATCATTGGACGTAATTCCGGCGGAAGCACTGGTAATAATGATAAAACCATCCATTCTGGTTTTATATTTGTTTGAATAAAATGTTTAGCTAGTTTGATTCTCCTAACTAAAAGATCTTTTCTTCGCTGAATTTTTCTATCTTCCCATTCATTTCCAGTTGATTTTTGTTCAGCAAACTCTTTCCATTCTAAGTGTGCACGATTTATTACATTCTGTAAGTTTAAATTAGTTAATTGTTTTTGAATAGCATCTCCTCCAGTTGCGATTTCTCTATTTTGAAAAACTTCAAAACCTCTAGGAGAAAAAAAGCGAGGAAAAATATCTTTCCAAGATTGATCTTCATATTTAAATAAACCTTGTAATTTTAATAAAGTAGGTTTTTTAGTTATAGGTCTAGCAAGAAAGAGATCGGGATAGGTTATTTATAAAATTCCCCCCCTAAGAATCGGACATGAAAGTTTTCCGTCATCCGGCTCAAATAGTTACAGTTTTTTTTCATTTCAAATTTTGATTATAAATATATAAAATCAAAAATAAAAAAAAATTGCTACTCATGACTCAAGTTATTTTTTTTATTATTGAGTTGTCTTATTTCTTTAAAAATATTTGTTTATAGATGTTTATTTCTATATATTTTTTATTATATATATATTTAATAAAGGTTTTTCTTGTCTGTATTTTGATTTTTTTTATCCTTTAGGTTTTTGCTCTATTTCGATGGTTTTTTTTTTAAGTATATTTGCGATGAATTTACTTTAAATTTACCATTAAAAAAATGAATAATTTTTTAACTATTTTTTTTTACGAAATCTAAATAGCAAATAATTTTCTTTATAACCCTAGATTAAATCCTCTAAACAAATACAAAAAATAATATGATAATTGTTTTTTTTTTGAGCTTCATTTCATATTTTGATTAAGTAATGTCAAATTTGAGGTATTTATTAAAACTAAATTAAAATAACAGTTATTTATATCTGTTAAAATCAAAATCAATATGATCAAGTCACACATCGCAGTAAACTAGACTTTCTAACTCTTTAAGAGGTTTAGCCAAAAGATTTGCAATATAACTAGGTAAACGTTTTAAATACCAAACATGAGTTACAGAACATGCTAATTTAATATATCCCATTCGATATCTTCGAATTCGAGATTCCATAAATTCAACTCCGCATTGTTCACAAAATTTTATATTTTCTTTTTTCTTTTCAATACCTTGATATTTTCCACATGCGCAAATTCCACTTTTAATAGGTCCGAAAATTTTTTCGCAAAATAAACCATCTTTTTCTGGTTTATGTGTTTTATAGTGTAATGTATAAGGTTTTGTTACTTGACCAACAATTTCACCATTTGGTAACACTCTTTCCGCCCAATTACGTATTTGTTCAGGTGATGCTAATTCAATTCGAAGATGTTGATGTTTTTTTTTATAAGTCATAACATAAAAATTCCAAATTAGTTTTAACTTTTAAATTTCTTTTAATTTTAATTTCAAATTTTTTTCACATATAATAACATGATTAATTTCTAAAGCTAAAGATCGTAATTCTCTTACAAGTAATTTAAATGATTCCGGAGCAGTATTTGGTTTAGGAATAGGTTCTCCAGTAACGATAGCACCAAGAACTTCATAACGAGCTCGAATGTGGTCAGATTTTATAGTTAACATTTCTTGTAAAATATAAGCTACACCAAAGCCTTCTAAAGCCCACACTTCCATTTCACCAACTCTTTGACCTCCTCTTCTAGATCTTCCTCGAAGTGGTTGTTGTGTAACTAATGCATATGGACCACTAGAGCGGGCATGTATTTTATCATCAACTTGATGAATTAATTTTAACATATAAGCTTTTCCAATAGTTATAGGTTGTTCAAAAATTTCACCAGTCCTTCCATCGATTAATCGACTTTTTCCAGGATTATCTGGTTCAAATAACCATGGATTTGTTGTTTTTTTACTTGCTTTATAAAGTTCAGAAAAGACTAACTTTCTTGAAGCTTCTCTTTCATATCGTTCGTCAAAAGGAATTATTCTATAATTTTTATGAAGAAAACTTCCTGCTAAACCCAACAAACATTCAAAAATTTGTCCTACATTCATTCGTGAAGGTACGCCTAATGGACTTAATATCATATCTATTGGTGTACCATCTTGTAAAAAAGGCATATCTTGTCTTGGTAATATTTTTGAAATAATACCTTTATTGCCGTGTCTTCCAGCAACTTTATCACCTATTTGAATTTTACGTTTTTGTAAAATATAAATATGAATAATTTGTGCTGCATTAGCAGAGTTGTCTTCTTGAGATATTAATCGAATATCAATAACTCGACCTCTACCTCCTGGAGGAACTTTAAGACAAGTTTCTTTCGAAGTTGCTACTTGAATTCCAAAAATAGCTTGTAATAATTTTCCTTCTGGAGCACGTAAATTTTCTTCTGTTTCTTGAGGTGTTAATTTTCCAACTAAAACATCTCCTGTCTCAACCCAAGAACCTGTTAATACAACGCCATTTTGATCTAAATGACGAAGTAAATAATCATCTAAATGGGGTATTTCGTTAGTAAATTTTTCAGAACCTTGACTTGTTACACGAGCTTCAATTTCATATCTTTCAATATGAATTGAGGTATAAATATCTTCATAAATTAGACGTTCGTTAATTAAAATTGCATCTTCAAAATTGTATCCTTCCCAAGGCATATACGCTACTAAAATATTTTTACCTAAAGCTAATTCGCCATTTGCAGTAGCAGCTCCGTCTGCTAAAATTTGTCCTTTTTTTATATATTTTTTTTTTTCTACTTTAGGTTTTTGATGTATACATGTACTATTATTAGAACGTTGATATATTATTAAATTTTTATCAATTTTTTTTTTTTTTAAGGATAAAATAATTTGATTACCATCAAGATATTCTATTTTTCCTCCGTGCAATGAGACAGTAACACTTCCCGAATCTAATGCTGTTTGACTTTCTATACCTGTACCTACAATACATTTTTCAGGTTTTAAAAGTGGAACTGCTTGACGTTGCATATTTGAGCCCATTAAGGCTCTATTTGCATCATTATGTTCCAGAAAAGGAATAAGAGATGCTCCAACAGAAAAATATTGTAAAGGAAAAATACTTCGAAGGTGAACTTGTTCCCATGCAATAGCTACAAAATCTTGTCGATAGCGTGCAGGAGTAATTTGTTCTTCTTGACTATTTTGATCTAATGCTAAGCAATTTCCAGTAGCTATTCGATAGTATTCATCTTCAGCGGCAGATAAGTTAATAATTTCTTCTAAATTCGATAATTTAGATATTTTATAAAATGGACTTTCTAAACACCCTAAAATACTTATTTTTGCATGAATAGCTAATGAAGCTATTAATCCAGCATTCATTCCTTCAGATGTTTCTATAGGACAAATTCTTCCATAATGACTAGCGTGAATATCACGTACTTGAAAACTTGCGGTTCTTCTTGTTAATCCACCAGGTCCTAAAGAACTTAATCGTCTCTTATGAACTATTTCAGTTAATGGATTTGTTTGATCTAAAAATTGAGACAATGGATGTGAACCAAAAAATTCTTTAAACGTCATTATTAATGGAGTTGACGTTACTAAACTTTTTGGAGTTGGTAATCGTTTTCGTTTTGTGGCTCCTCGTAAAATTTGTCGAACTGAATTTTCTAAACGGTTTAATGCTAATTTTAATTGATCTTGTAATAAATCTGCTACAGAACAAACACGTCGATTTTTTAAATGATCTATATCATCAATTGTACCTATTCCAAATTTTAATTTGATTAAATAATCAACAGCTGCTAAAATATCTTGTGGTAATAAAAAAACTTCATTTTCAGGTACATTAAGATTTAGTTTTTTGTTTAAATTTAATCGTCCAATTTTTCCTAATTCACATCTTTGTTGAAAAAATTTTTTTTGTAATTCTTTGCGTATTGATTCAGAAAAAAAAAGATCTCCACCTATGCAATATAGGTGTTTATAAAGTTCCACTATAGCATCTTCTGTTGAATTTGGATATTCTTTTTTTGTTTTTTTTTTTATAAACTCTAAAAAAATTTTAGGATAACAAACACTGTCTAAAATATTTTGTAAATTTAAACCCATAGCTAATAATAAAACTAAAATAGAAACTTTTCTTTTTTTACTTATACGTGCCCATATTCTTGTTTTTCCATCAATTTCTAATTTTAGTCTTCCTCCCCAATTGGAAATTAACGTTCCAGTATATATAGGGATTCCATTATGATCTAATTCTGAATTATAATAAATTCCAGGACTTCGTAAAATTTGATTAATTATAACGCGAGCTACTCCATTAACAACAAAAGTACCTTGAGAATTCATTAAAGGAATACTTCCAAGAAAAATTATTTGTTTTTGTATTTTTCCTTTTTTCTTTTGTGTTAATTGAGCTGGTACGTAAACGTCGGATGAATAGGTAATAGATTGATAGACAGCATCTCTTTCTTTTAATAATGGTTCTGCTAATTGATATTGTTCACCAAATATTTGAAACTCGAATTCTTGATCTATATCTTCAATTATTGGAAAATTACTAAGTTCTTCACTCAAACCTTGATTTATAAAACGATTAAATCCTTCAAATTGTATTTTACCAAATTCAGGGAGTATAAAAATCTCCATATTTTCCTCTAAATTGTTATTGGAGTGTATTTTATTAATTATTAGAAATAAAAATTGAATATATTTTTTAATAAAAAATATTCAATATGCCTTGAATTTTAAAATAATACATTGTATTATACAATTAATTAAAATAAAGGCGACATGGCCAAGTGGTAAGGCAGAGGACTGCAAATCCTTTATCCCCAGTTCAAATCTGGGTGTCGCTTTTTTAATAAAATATAGAAATTGTGGATTGTCTATTATGTCATTTAAAAAAACAAATTGTACTGCTCTATGTATTATAGCCTGATACGTTTGAAATGTTTTTTAATTTATTATATTATAGACAACCCATCATAAGATTAAAACAATAAAAAAAAAAAAGCAAGTTAATTATTTCTTTTTTTAATTAGCAAAAAAATATCAAAAATTTTATAAAAAAAATATATAATATATATATATATATATATATAGATATTTAAATATTTATATATATATAGATATAAAAAGAAATTTTTTGATAGTTAAAAAAAATACAAAATAAAGGATTATAAAATGGATATTATTAATATAGCCTGGGCTGCTTTAATGGTTATTTTTACTTTTTCTCTTTCGCTTGTTGTATGGGGACGAAGTGGTTTATAAATATAAATTTTTATAAAAAAAGCGTTGAATTTAAAAAATTCAATGCTTTTTTTTTTTGTAAAAAATGTGTCTTGTATAATTTAATTCATTCCATTTTTTTTTTAATTTAAAATTTTCATAAATGTATTTATGTATATTTTTTTTTGCTAAATTTATGGATTTTTTTTTAGATTTTACAAAATTGAGATTTTTTCTTAAATAAAGACTTTCTGCTATAAAAAAAATAGTTGTTCCACTTAATAAAATTTGTGATAATAAAAGAATAGGATCTAAGCGCCAACCCTGAAAAAAAAGAATTCCTCCACATAATAATCCAATACATGAAAAAAAAAAATCATAATATTAGGATAGGCTTTAGAATTTAAAATTCTTTTCCCCCCCTTGAAAACCATAAGTGATATTTTCAACTCTGTATGGCTTAAATAAAAACCATAAAACATGGTTTTTCCCCTAAATCCAAGTCATTTTTTTAAAGTCTTGGATTGTCTTTTTTTTAATAACTAATAAAAAAATTGATAATTTGTTAATTATAAAAAATTATATTTTTTGTACTGCTTTAAAAAATCTTTAGGTTCATATTAAATTTCGTTGTTGTTCTTTTTTTTGTTTTTCTAGAGAAAAACAAATTTTAACAAAAATCCTATTTTTTCACATTTAAAGAGTATATTTTCGAAATAACATAAAAATGTTTAAATATTTTAACCATAGGTTTTATAAAACTTTCCAATAAAGTTTTTCTAACTTTTAAAAAAATTTTCAAGTTTCATATTAATGATATATATACAAAATATGTTGAAAATTTTTCAAGTACATTTTAAATCACACCTCTAGAAACATAAGGTTCCCTTAATTTAAGGGCATATAAAAATAGACCTACTATAATTAATCCAACGCCTAGTATTGTACTAGGTCCTAGCTCCATATGATTCATTTGTTATTTAATAATTGTAATAGTAATAAAAAAAGAAGAAAAAAATATACATATTTATATTTTTTTCTTCTTTTTTTAAATATTTAAATAATATAAATTTTCTAAGAACAAATTTTGAAAAATTTAACTATTTTGACTAGCTGTTTGTACATAAAGAATAAGTAAAAAAGCAGTAGGAATTAAAATAAACAAAGCCGTAGCAATAAATGCTAAAATATTAACTTCCATAATTATATTATATTAAGGGTTATTTAAAAATATTAAAAATATCATCTGATAAAAATATGAATCTGTTTTTTTACAGTCATATATAATTTTGGTTTAATTTTTAATTCAAAATTTAATGTACAATTTAATCAATGTTCATAAAAAATATATGTTTTACATATATAAATTTCTTTACTATCAATAGAATAGTATAACATAAAAAATATTTATCTAAAAAATTTAACTAAAAATTTTTATTTATTGCCTTGAAGAGGACTCGAACCTCCATGCTTTAAGCACGAAATTTTGAATCTCGCGTGTCTACCATTTCACCATCAAGGCTCTAGTTACTACATAATATCTATATCTATATATATATCTATAGATATATATATAGATATAGATATAAAGTTTTATTTTTTTTAATAAAAAAAAATTTTTATTTAATAAAAAAAACACTTAGAGATAAACTATCTTGAAAAAAAGAAAAAATAGGGTTTATAATAACTCCTAAAAAAGTAGATCCTAATGCACAAAAAATCATTACAAATTCAACAGGATTTTTAGAAAAAAAAGTTGGTGATGTAATAATATAAGCTTGAATATAAGGATTTATTTCATTATTTTTTTTAGTTAAAATCAGTTTAATAATTTTTAAATAATAATAAAGTGAAATTACACTTGTAATTAATGCTATAAAAACTAATAAATAAAAACCTGATTGCCATCCACACCAAAATAAATATACTTTTCCAAAAAAGCCAGTTAAAGGAGGAAGTCCTCCTAAAGATAATAAGCATAATGTTAAGGAAAAACTTAATAAAGGATCTTTTACATACAAACCTGCATAATCACGAATATTATCTGTTCCTGTACGTAAACTGTATAATATAATACAAGCAAATGTTCCTAAATTCATAAAAATGTAGAAAAAAACATAAATCGTCATACTAGTGTACCCTTTTAGATCACTTGTTATTAATCCAATAAGAATATATCCTATTTGACTTATTGAAGAATAAGCAAGCATTCGTTTCATACTTGTTTGAGTAATAGCAACTAGATTTCCTAAAATCATACTTAAAATAGCTAAAATTTCTAAAAAAATTTTCCATTCATTTGGTGAAAAAACGAATAAAATATTCAAAATTCTAGTAGCTAAAGCTAATCCAGCTATTTTTGAAGTAACAGAAAGAAAAGCAACGACTGGGGTGGGTGAGTTAGAGTCGAAAAAAAAATTCTTTTTTCTCTCATTCAAAACCGTGCATGAGATTTTCATTTCACACGGCTCCTAAGTAATAAAAAAATTTCTTAGTCAATTTTCTAAAAACTTTCTTCGTGTATGTATAATAAAAAATTTAAATAATTTTTAAACTTTTCGAAGAATCCTTCAATTTCAATGATTTATTTCAAGGAAATTTTTTTTCGTTCTCAATAGTTATTAATTCAATTTATTTTAGGAATTTTTAATATTATTATTACTATTCTTATGTTTTTACACTTTTAGTTTTGAAGAATAAAAACTAAATAAAAAAAAATATTAATTAATTTTTTAAATACTCCGTAATATTTATTAACTTTTGTAATAATTTTTATTTTTTTAATAAAAATTAATTGCTGAAATTTTGCTTTATTTTGTAAAAATTTGAGTTTAATTTGTGTGAAAAAAAAAATATATATATATATATATCTATTGAGTTTTTAATAAAAATAATTTTTTTTTTGAACGAATCGCACTCCTTCATAAATATCAGGAGTCCATTGATGAAATGGAACTAAAGAAAGTTTAAATGCGAGTCCTACAAGAATACAAATAAATGCAATAAAAGTTGCGGAAGAGTTATACATTTCCGCATTTAAAAGACCATTTGTTATTTTTTGTATATTAGTTTCTCCCCCAGATAAACCATATAACCAAGAAAATCCATAAGCAAGAATCGAAGAACTTGTTCCACCTATAAGTAAATATTTCATAGCAGCTTCATTAGATCGAATATCTCTTTTTGTATAACCGCATAATAAATAAGAACATAAACTCAAGCATTCTAACGAAACAAAAATAGTAACTAAATCGTTAGCTCCACACAAAAACATTCCTCCGACAGTAGCTGTTAATATAAAAATTAAAAACTCAGGAATAGCCATTTTTGTACATTTAATATATTCAATTGATAAAGGAATGCATAAAATGGAACAAAATACTATAAATGACTGAAAAATTCTACTAAAACTGTCTGTTTGAAATGAACCTAAAAAACTAATAATAGGATCTGTTTTGTATTGAAATAATAATATTATTATGCTTATTAGTAAACTTGTTAAGGAGATGAAATATAACCAAATTGTATCTTTTTTAGGAAATGTTAAATCAATTATTAAAATAATTAATAAACTAAAAATTAAAATACATTCTGGTAAAATAGTACTTCCATATAAAAAAAACATATCAAGTTCTAATTTCATAAAAATTTTCCAAAAAAATAAAATGTTTTACAATTGAAATTATAAAAAAAAACTAAAACAATTTTTATTGTATTAAAATATTTGTGATAATAAAAAATATTTCAATACAATAAAAATTGTTAAAAAAAAAAGGTTTTTATTTAACGAAAATGAGCAAAAGCTCTATTAGCTTCTGCCATTTTATGAGTTTCTTCTTTTTTACGAATAGCAATTCCATTATCTCTAGCTGCATCAATTAATTCATAACTAAGTTTAAAAGCCATATTTTGACCTGAACGTTTCCGTGAAGCTCCTAATAGCCAACGAATAGCTAATGCTTTTCCTTGTGTAGATTTAATTTCTAGTGGAACTTGATAAGTGGATCCACCAATGCGTCTTGCTTTGACTGTTACGTTAGGAGTTACTTTTCGAACTGCTTGACGTAATACAAATAATGGATTTTTTTTTGTTTTTTGCTTTATATTTTTCATAGCTTTGTAAAGAATTCGATAAGCTAATGATTTTTTTCCATTTTTTAAAATACGATTAACTAACATATTAACTAATCGATTCCGATATATTGGATCAGGTTTTGCAACTTGTTTTTCTGCAATACTTTTACGTGACATAATAATAAATAATTAAAGTTAATTTTTTTATTTAAGAGTTATTTTAAATTTATTTTGACTTTTTTACTCCATATTGTAGGGTGGATTTTTGGATCTCCCTCCAAACCGTACATCCGATTTTCAACGAATACGGCTTTTTACATCATTAAATTTTATTGATGTTTACTCACTTTTAATTGAGTATCCGTTTCCAATGTTTTACTATTGGAAATCTTGTATTTTATAATCGTTAAAGAAAAAAATCCTTAGGTTTATTTTATTTATAAAAATATTGTATAAAAATAAATTTTTTTTCAATTTTTGCTATTTATTTTAACTTGTTCTAAAAAAGTCAAAATTTTTTAATTTTGAATTCAAAAGTAAGGGAAAACTTCAATTTTTATTTTAACTACAAATAAAACCCTAGATATTGTATAGTATATAATATAGATTATATTTTATTTTATATACATATAGCCTGCTTTTTTTCCGTTTTAAAATGTAAATTTTAATCATTGGTTAGCTATTTTTTACATATTCTCAGCAATAAATTAGGTATCTAAAATGATACATTTTAAGAAATTATAATATACAACGCACTAGAACGCCCTTGTTGACGATCTTTTACTCCTACAGCATCCAGTGTTCCTCTAATAATATGATATCTTACACCAGGTAAATCTTTGACCCTTCCTCCTCTTACTAAAACAACTGAATGTTCTTGCAAATTATGGCCAATACCTGGAATATATGCAGTAATCTCAAATCCAGAGGTTAGTCTAACTCGAGCTATTTTTCGTAAGGCAGAGTTTGGTTTTTTTGGTGTTGTAGTGGAAAAGTTGACAAATAAGTTACCTAAATCGTCACTTTACAAAACCGTACTTGATATTTTCATTTCATACGGCTTCTCGTTCAAATTTTTTG